TTTTTTTTATTAAAAATACAGGGTATTATTATTACGCCTAATGTAACTGAAGATTATTATATTACCTATATGAAATATTATATATATATATATACTTTTATTAATTAAATTATCACTAATATAGATATTATATTTAATAATAACGAAAGAATTAGTAAATTATAAAGCAATAGGTAATTTACTAATTATAATTTAATTATACTAATATATATTTGTAATTATAGGCACAAATTAGTTACAATAGTATATATATAGAATTTAAATATAAATACTAATTGTAAAATATATTATTATTTTATGATCATATAAAAATATAGAATTATAAACTAAAATAATCAAAGCATTATTTATTTAAATATTATTATAAAAAAGTATAATTTATATTTATAATATTATATTTATAATATTATATTTATAGTGTTATGTTTATAGTATTATATTTATAGCGTTATATTTATAGTATTAAATTTAATATCTACGATGTTGGACTATCGTAGACGAATTTAGACCAGCAAAGCCTGTTCCTAGAAGCCAAAGAGGGCTTCATGGAACTTTTTAAGTTCCTAGGTTTATATATATAAACCATGGAATTTTTTTAAATTCCTAGGCGACGCCTGAGTCGTCGCCATGGAGCCTTAGGGCCTCCTAGATATTAATATAAATAATATTAAAACTAAATAAATGTTATCTATGTATGGTAAATTAATAGATACATAAGGTATAAAAATATAAAAAATAAATCCTATTAAAATGTATAAAGCATAAGATGTAATAACTCCTGTATCAAGTTTAGAAATAGTTTTACTTAAACTTAAAAAACTAGTTTCTAACCCAAAAGGACCTATAAGTTCAACTGATCCTTTATCTAAAACTTTAGTTGTTTGACCTCCTAGTTTTAATATAACATCAGTAATATATCTATTATAAAACATTTCGATTAAGAAACGTTGATTAAAAAATCCAAATATATTATACCCTATTCTATTAAATTTAAAGTAAATTAATATATTAGGCAATACTTCAGAAATTAAAATTGAAATAATACTTAATAATATTGTAAAAAAAAAAGGTAATAACTTAAACATAGTTGGAACAGCAAACTCAGTGTCTAGCATAATTTCATGTGATGGATGAATAAATAAAGAATTATCTACAAAAAAATCAGTACCTAATCCTATAAATAAATCTTTACTTATATAACCAAAAAAAATAGAAAATATAGCTAAAATAATAAGAGGTAAACTCATATATATATCACCCTCATGTGCATTTTTATAATTAATTAATGGTCCGTTAGGGTTAGTTAAAAATGTTAAATATAACACTTTAACTGAATATAATGTAGTAAACATTGCTCCTATTGTAGCAATAAAATAAACAGCTATACTAGAAAAATAAAATTGACCATATGCAGATTCAAGAATAAAATCTTTAGAATAAAACCCTGTCATAAAAGGAAATGCTACTAAACTAAGAGAAGCTATCAACATAACAGAATATGTTAAAGGTAAAAATGATATTAACCCACCATATTTTCTAAACGGTTTTTTGTTTAATTAAAATAATTATTTTCATTTATTTAATTTATTTTTTAAATCATTTATTTTATATAATATTTCAGGTGTTAATACTTTATTCTCAAGTAGTTTTACTATATCACACCATAAAGTAAAATTATAAGACTTAAACCCTTGTAAAGGATAATTGTTTAAATGTTCAATTAAATAGTTTAAATTATTAATTTTATATACTTTTAATTCAACAGAATTATTACTATTTGATTTATATATTGATCCTATTTCTTTAAAAAATTTATTTATTCTTATTAGCAATTTATCATCCTTTTGATTTAACCCTATACTAAATACAGGTCTCATCTTATTAGTGTTCTTATTAGTATTTATATGAAAAGATCCTTCACCTTCAATAAAACCTGTAATTCAATAAGGATTTAATTCAGGATTAAATAAATTAAATATAGGTTTTTTAATAGGAATTATATTAGGAAATAATTTTTTAAGTTTTTTAGATTCACCAAAATTCATTTCATTTTTATAAGATAAAATCTTTTTTAAACCTTGAGAAGTTAAATGTTGTTTATTTAACATTAAATAAACACATTCTTTTCAACAAGTAAAGTCTATATATTTAGATCCTTGTAAAGGATATTCATTAAAAAAAGTTATTATTTTATTTATATCTTTTAAACTAAATATTGAATATCTTGCAACATTTTTAGTAATAGTTATTGAACCTATACCTTGAAAAAATTGTTGTATTTTATACAATACATATTTATCCTTTACATTAAGTTCTATTATAAATCTAGCTTGTACTTGATATCCTATTAAATTGCTATTACTTTTAGTAATATTTATATTAAAACAACCTTCAGCATCTACAAAACCTACTATAAATCAAGGATTTATATTATTATGATAAGTTGAACAATAATATTTAAAATAATTTTTCTTATAAAAAACAAATTTATAAATTGGAATTAATAAACTATATAAAAATAATAAACATCTAATAATGTTTTTTAATATTAACAAACTATCCCACAACTTGATATTATCTTATCGTAATAATAGAATTAACATAAGGCTAACTTAACTATCCTATTACTCAAACTTTCGTAAGGGGCCAGACTCTATCTTAATTCTACTCTTATGAGAAACTTACTCAATTTAATTAATAGGCTTCAGAAAATAAAACCTGAGTAGACACTACTGCCATATAGTCGTTGCGCTTTTATCCTATAACACATGGGGTTAAAGGAACTTAGTTCCGCGAAGATCCATTGCTCTTTCGATTATCTTAAATGTCGTTACATCGTATAAAAAATATATATACATAGAGAAATAATTACTAACTCGTACTTTCAAAAGTTACCTTTTTACTCGCTGTAATTTAAGCTTTAGGAATTGCCCGGAGTTAGACAGTATTAGATCTATAGAAAATATTGATCTTGATTATCAGCTACAGAATGAATAACTGAACCAGCACCTAAAAATAGTAATGCTTTATAAAATGCATGATTAACTAAATGAAATAAGGCTACATTATATGAAGATAGCCCTATAGCAACAACCATCATACCAAGTTGGCTCATTGTAGAATAAGCTATAACTTTTTTAATATCTTGTTGGAATAATCCTATAAGTGAACTAAAAACAGTAGTAGTAGCACCTAATCATAAACATAATATTAGTACAGTTGAACTATATTCAATTAAAGGGGATGTACGCATTAATAAGTACACACCAGCTGTAACCATAGTAGCCGCATGTATAAGAGCAGATACAGGTGTAGGACCTTCCATAGCCATAGGTAATCAAACGTGAAGCAAAAAAAATTTTTTGGACTATATCTTTAAATAGAAGTATGTTAAAAACTATCTATCTATTTACTTTGAGTGTCTAAGTTTTAAATATTGTATTAAAGCATAATACAATTTAATAATTAATAAATTTTACCTATTATTAGTATTATATAAACCCAGGAGTGAACAATACTCAGTCTCTGAGGGTATTCTAAATAAATAATTTAAAGTTTTATTGTTTTACGTAAAGAATTTATTAAACTAGCCTTTGTTTTAACTAAATTATAATGTTCTTTATCTAAAGGAGATTTTTGATTTATTCGTATATCATATATTTCTAATCATTTTTCTAATGATTTTTCTTTAATAGATATTAACTTATGGTATTTTAAATATTGTATTAAAACATTTAATTTTTTAAAATTTATAACTAGTCTATCATTACCTTTTAATTTTTCAGTGTATCCATTTAATAGAAAACTTAAATAGATAAATTCTGTTTCAGCGTATTTTTGACCTAAAACAAATCTTTGTATAATTTTTTTTTTTGAAACTGAAACCAAAAAAGAACCTTCAGCATCTATAAAACCTGCTAATCAGCTATCAAATAAACTGGGTTTAAATTTAGTATTTAGTATTTTAATATCTAACTTATTTTTTCTATTAAAATTATCAACTCAATTTACAAACAATAATTTTCGTTTATTAAGATAAATATTACCATTAAATATTTGGATTAACTTATAAATTTCGTTTTTAGCTTTTATTATAAGAATACAACTATTATTTAAAGTATATACATTACCCATATTTAAATTTGTTTTAATAGTATATAATAAAGGTAAATCAACTAAATGTAAATGTATAGAAAATAGACTTTTTCCTCCTGTTATAACAAATGAACCATCTCCTTCACTAAACCCAATAAATCACTTTAAAAATTGCTCATCGTATTTATTTATTCCCTGCTGATTTATAACTTGTCTTTGAGATTTTTCCGGATTAACATTATGAATTAAACCTACGGACTCTAAAGCATTTGAAATATTCCCAGCATATATCAAAATTCAAATTAAACATGAGTCATATCATTGTTTATTAAGGGCCTTCATTTGACCTACTTGTGAACTTTTAGCCATAGCTCCTATTAATAAACATACACCAATTATAGTTATAATGTTTTCACTAATATAAGGAGCTAATGAAAAAACAGTAGAATAATCTAAATTACCTACTGACCATATAATAGCAAACATTCCTATTGTTAAAAAAGTATCACCCACTCTATTAGTTAAAAAAGCTGAAAGAGAACTTTGATTTGCTGCTATTCTAGTAAATCAAAAACATACTAAAAGATAAGAACAAACACCAACCAAACCTTAAAATTATATATATGCACCATACATATGGATTATATATATAATTTAATATATAACAACACTTAAACTATTATTTTAGCTATTAATTTATTATATAATATAACATTTTAATATGTTTTAGAAATATATAATAGATAAAGGTTCTGACTATGCATTAAGCACCATGCTTACGGTATGGCACCCACCATTGTACTAGTCTATCGCGATAATATTATTACCGACGATCTTAAAATTTAAATAATATAAATTTTTTTAATCGTTTTCAATGATGTTGCTAATGATCTATATTATAAATATATTATATAACAACCTTAATTTTTGCTAATAAAAAAAAGTATATTACCATTAACTATAATAAAACATTAATATTATAAACACTTAAATTATAATATTAAAATTTTACCATTTAAGGCATAAACTTTACCTTCTCATCCTACAAACATAACTAATAAATTATTACCTGTAACAAGTATAATCATCATAAAAGTAAATAAACTTAAATAACTAAAAAATCTTTGATTATGCACTTGACTTAAATTTATCATACAATTAACATTTATTTTATGTTCTACCTTTATTCATTCCAGACTTAATTAATTCAATATATCTAATACCTTCTGGTGTTAAATGAGAACCATTAATCATTAAATCATGTACTTTACATCAATCTAAATAATCATAGAACTTTATTCCCAAAATAGAATATTCATTAAAAAAAGGAATTAATATATTGGTAATATCTGAAAAATTTACAATTACTACACTAACTGCAGGTTGTTTAGGATATTTATATACACTACCGCATCCTAATTTTTGAACTATAATTTCCATTAGTTTAATATCCCTAATGTGTTGAGTAATTCTAAATCTTAATTGAACACGATAGCCTAATTTAGTAGTAACTTTAGTCAAACGAATATCAAAATTTCCTTCACCACTCACAAAACCTGCTATTCAATAAGAATCAGGTATAATATTAATATTTATTATAGGTCTTATAACAGGTTTATATTCTTTAAATTCTTTCTTTAATTTATCAGATAACCCTTTATTCATTGATGCTTTTATATTAACTAATTTATATAAACCTTCTATAGTAAAATGAGATTTATTACTAATTAAATCTATAGCTTTTTTAAATAATAAATAATCTGCATATTTTTGAGTCAATAAAGGATAACTATCTATATGAATAGATAATTTAATTAAATCTTTAATAGAGTCTATAGAATATATTACTCTATTAGTAGACTCATAAATATGAATACTACCTATTCGACCTAAATACTGCTGTATTTTGTATAATAAATCTAAATCACGAATATGAAGTCCAATTTGAAATTTGATATCTGTACGTCACCCTAATTTTCTACTTATGTTTTTAGACATAACTAAACTAAAAGAACCTTCAGCGTCTATTAAACCGGATAAAAATCAAGGATTAATATGCGTAATTGTAGTATAAAACCTTTTTGTTAATTGTTTAGAAAGGATTTTAAGCTGATAATTTCTTTCGAAACCCGTTAGAGTACACCTTAAACATTTCTTAGAATGTCAACTATCGTCTACTCGTTGCTCTTTTACAGTATTAGATCCATAATTTACATTTTTATGTGTACATAATACTGACTTAGATCCGCGATTACCCATTTCACTTTCGATCATATTATGACTTGTTACCTTACCTGAGTAATTAATTCAGCCACCTATATCCTTTCGGATACGGCTTGGTATCATAATTTTTAGGGCTTCCCCGGAGTTTGACAGTTTGCCCCAGAAGCGTGTTTTCCTAAGACACGCGCTAGGATCGTGACTCATATACCCTATTGAATATACATGCACTAATGAAGAAACTACTAATACAGGTATTAACATTGATACTGTTAAAGAATCAAAATGAAAAGCTCATAATACATTAATAGATTCTGAGTCTATTCATCTAAACAATTTTAATGTAACAGGTATATTATTTAATCCTACTTCAACAAAAACTAAAAAAGATAATAATGTAGTTATTATTACACAACTACAAGTTATTATATGTGCTCCTGTTGTACCTATTTTTCTACCTAAAAACCCTGAGGCTATTGAACCCATTAAAGGTAATAATATTATTACTAAATACATTATTTAAAATCTATTGCTATACTTCCTCTCAATCTATAAAACGCTACTAATATACCTAAACCTATTGCAGATTCTGCACCTGCAATTGATATAATATATACAGCATAAGTTTGACCTAATATATCATCGAAACTAAGAGAACTTATTAATACTAATAATGTTATAGCTAATAACATTATTTCTATAGAAATAAGCATTAAAATAAGGTTTTTTCTATTTAATACAAAACCTATGGCTCCTATTAAGAACAATATTAACGATAAATTCATATAAATATATATATATGTCAAATATAAAATTAAACCTAAAAATTTTAGTGAAAACTATTATATACTATTATAATATAAAAAAAAAATAGTACAAACATTAGACTTGAAAGAGACTTGAACTCTTAAAATTATGTCCGTAGCATAAGGGTATACCATTTACCTATCAAGCCAATAAATATATGTATAAGTAAATCTAAAAAACAATATAAGTAAATAAGCCTATTTATTTTATATAACTAAAAAAAATTTTTTTTTATAAAAAAAACCAACTTTTTTATAATTTACTAATTTAAATTTTCTTGCTTTGATATTTAATAATATAATATATATTATATTACACTATTAATATATTAATTTATTATTGTAAATTATTGTATGTTTTATTATATTTTTATACGATTTAAGTATTATAAACATTAGTTTATTAATAAACTTGTCTACTAGTTATTTTCAATGCTTTCTTTCCTAATTCAAAAGTAAATCCTAAAGTAAGTAATATAAAAAATATAAACATAACAATTAAACCATATATTCCATTAATATAACTACTTATAGTATAAGGATAAACTAATAATATTTCTAAATCAAATAACAGAAATAATAATCCAAATATAAAGAATGAAATACTAAACTGTGTTCTATTTTGACCTAAAAAGGAATGGAAACCACATTCAAACACACTATTTTTTTCTTGATAAGGATTATCAGGTGCTAATAAAAGATTAACTCCAAGCAATATTATAGATAATATTGGTATAAATATAAAAAAAAATACAACACTACTCAATTTAAACATTGAAAAGTGTTAGCACTAATATACTAGTCAAATTTAATAGCTCTCCAGGAAATAATATAAATGATAGAATAAATAACGTTAATATTGATATTGATATAGATAAATAATTAGATAAAACTATATAATTACCAATTTTTATATTTTTTTCTGATGTAAAATTTGTAACATTAAAATATGATTCTTTAATAATAAATAAATAATAAACAGCACTTATTACACTAGTTAATATGGCAAATAAGGCCATAAAAATATAACCTTTATCTATAGCAGCACTTAAAATCATCATTTTACCAAAAAATCCAACTAGTGGAGGTATACCTGCAAAAGAAAAAAGAGTTATTGATAAACTTAAAGTTAACATAGGATTAGCATTAAAGTATCCATTTAATTGACTTATAAGTTGTATTGGTGAATTTTCTTTTTCCAATAAGTTATCCTTTTGATTATATTCAGGTATAGCTACAAATATACTATCTTTTATATCAATATCTTCAGATGAATGTACTAGTTTATCATTAACTAGATAATCTATATCTTTTGTATTTTCTTTAACTCTATTTTTAACTGTATTATTAATACTATCATTTAAATTACTATTATAATATAAATAACCAATACTAATTAATATTACAAAGGCATTTAAATTTGAAATAGAGTATTGTATTAAATAAAACATAAATGCTTGTATAGACTCTAAAGTACTTATACTTAAACCTAATAATATAAAACCTATATGAGATATTGTACTATATGCATACAATCTTTTTATTCTAGACTGATTTATACCTAATACAGATCCTATGATTAATGACAAGAGAGAACTAATTAATAAGTTGTTAGTTCATATATAATTTATACTAGATTTACTTAAATAATGTACTAGTTCAAGTAACAGAATAAAAATAGATATTTTTGCTATTATAGCTACAAAACTAGTAACAACAGTAGGTATAGCATCGTAAACATCAGGACTTCAAAAATGAAAAGGAGCAGCAGACACTTTAAATAAAAGTCCTACACCCATGATTACTAATGAAGTTATTATATAATAATTACTATATGTAGATACATTATAAAATGAATATACATAGTTTTCTACATATTTACTATTATCTGGTAAATAAACAAAATTCGATATATTATTAATAATATATAAATTATCTAAATTAGTAGTACCTGAATTAGAATATAAAACACTAGTACCTAAAAGTATAAAACAAGAAGATAATCCACCTAATAAGAAATACATTAACCCACCTGCTGTTGACGATTCCGAATTTTTATGTATAGAAGAAATTAAATATAATCCATAACTTTGCAATTCTATAGAAATAAAAATAGAAACTAAATCGTTAGCACATATTAAAAATAAAGCCCCGTTTAAAATAAATAAAATTATTAAAGGGTATTCTAATATTTTATATATCTCCGATTTCATATTTAAAGATTTTATATCATAAATTTTTTTTTTACTTAGAAATAATGTATTCATTGTATCATTATTATTTATAATTTTTTTAGGATAAAATCCTGTAAATATTAAAATAATACTAGTTAAAATGTAAATAAATATATGAAATATATTAGTTATAGAACTTATATAAAACAACCCTCCATATATACCAATACCTGTACCTAATAAAATAGAGTAAAAAGATATGTATCCTAAAAATGAAGAGACAATTAAACAAAGAATAACTATTCTTGAATAAGATATCGACTTATCAGCACGTAAAGTAACTGAATTAGAGACTAAAGTTAATATTAAAGTAAGTAAAAGCAATTTACTATATGATATTAAATTTTAACACTATAATAATACGTTAAAAAAAGATTTTTTATAAAAAAAATCAATAAAAATAATAGTTCAACTATTTTTTTTTTTACAATTAAAGTAAAAAAAAATTAAAGGTATAATTAATATGGATTTAAAGGTTTTATCTTTGTAACAAATAAAAATATTTAGATAAATTTATTTAATTTATAACGGTAAATTGAACTTATCATACTTTTTTTCTATGACTATAACTGTAAAGATAAACTTACAAGTTTAATTTATATTATATTTATGATTGTAACGGTAAACTTACAAATGCGTGTGGCTTAGGTGGTGAATTTAAACATCATTCTATACTAGGATATACTCTGTTAGTTAATACTCTATAAGTATCACTAAACATTAAAGCTGGTGATCAAATATATCTTCCAGATACTTTACCTTCTACTAACTGTTTATATAGTATTTGTAAGAAAATAACAGTAGCTACTACTGAAATTATAGATCCAAAACTACTAACTAAATTTCAACCTGCGTATGCATCAGGGTAATCACTAATTCTTCTAGGCATTCCTTGTAGCTATATTTCCATTTAAGTTTTATTTTTTTATATTTTATTGCTATAAAAATACAAATCTTTATATATTTTATTCGTATCTTTATATTTTTTTATTGTTCCGGCTGATATTTTTAAAGATTTAACAGCTGAGGATACGCTATCGAAAGTATTTATCAAATTTTTTTCATTGTTATAAACATAGATTTCTTTTCTTAACTTAGATAAAGTTTCTTCAGATTTTTTTTTACCATACATAGGGTTGTTCACACCTTTTTTATTTTTATGCATATTGTGTAAAAACTCTTTAGATTTTTCTTTACCAAACATAGGATTATTAACACCTTGTTTTCTTAAACTCATCTTTTACAAAGAAACTTTAGAGTGAGCTTTAGATCAAAAAGGGTTAAGTTCTTTACTAAATAAAAGACTTAGTTTATTTTTTGTGTCTTCTGATAATTTTTTTCCTGTTTTAAATTCAGATAACAATTTTTTAGTTTTATCAGAATGTTTAAACCCTAGACTAGAATCAGCCTTAGGATTTAAATTAAGAGCAGGTTGATATAAATCTATATATTTTTGTTCTTGCTGAACAATAATGTTTATATCTATTTTATCGTCCAATATATATAAAACAACAACAGAAAAATTATTATGGCCATATTTTAATAAAGACCTTGATATATATCTATTATCGCTTAATCTAGGTTTTTTTTTATAAAAAACCATGGAGCCTAGGGGGCTCCTAGAAGGAAAAAAGTAAGTCGCTAATCTTAAACCCAAATGTATACTACGTCCTACATATTGTTTACCATTAATATTGTTATGAATTAAATAAATTCCTTTTTTATTTTTAAATTTTTCAATAAAAAAAAGTTTATCGCTTTCAAAGTTATATATAGGAGATACACAGCCTGATTTAAGAGTGTTTCTAGTTAATATAGACCGTTTATTAAAAACGCTTTCATTTTTAATAGTAATTAAATTATTATTAGCTACAGCTTTTTCTATAAAATATTTATCATCTATAGAACCTTTTTCATTAGATTTAAGACTTTTTTTAGGCTTTTTTTTATCGTCCTTGTTAGAATTATTGCCTGAATCTTGATAAAAATCTATATGTTGTTTTGCACTTAATGAAAAGAATTTTTTATTTCCTAAACATGCAAACAATAAAAAAAAACATATAAATAAAATAAAATAAATAGCAAATATATGGACTATACCTTATACACATTATTTGTGCACCAACATTACTAGTCTCTGAGGATTATTAATAATAAGTATCATTAATCTTTCTTGCTGATTACATGTAAAGTATAAAATTTTTATCATACTAACTAGTTTCCAGCATTTACTGTTGTTTTAATATAACTTTCTACTGTTATAAAAGGCCTATTGACCTAGGAAATGTTGAGGGAAAAATGTAGCATTAACACCTATAAATAATACTCAAAAATGTACCTTAGATAATAGATTATTAAATGTTAATCCTAACATTTTAGGTATTCAAAAATATCATCCACTAAATAAAGCAAATACAGCACCCATACTTAAAACATAATGAAAATGCTAATTCATATATAAATTGTGGACTGTCTCTTTATCTGATTTATTATTCTTTATATAATAAATATTTTTTTACACAAGGTATTTTATATCATAAAGGATTATCATATTTTAATCAATTTATCATAAAATTTGAATATATTTTATGCTCTATACTACCTTTAGGAAATGTTTTATATTTTCTAATCTCTATAAAAGATTTAATCTTTGTTACTCTATAGAATTTCATATCACAAAATAACCTATTGTGCATAAAATAATCATATATAAATAACATATTATTAACATTTTGAAATTTAAATCCAATAGATAAAAAATTTTTATGATCTCCAGGCTTAGATGATTTTTTTCTATGTAGTATAGCAGGTTTACTATTTAGTAATGTATTATCAAAATTTAATTTTGAAGTATATTCATTAAATTGAAATTCTAAATTACATTCTATTCTATTACCTGCATAATTAAACACTATACTCCCATCAGTATCTACTAAACCTGCTAAATACGGGTCATATAAACCTATTTTATAGTCAGGTTCTATATAATCTATATTATAAATTTCACAAGACTCCTTAAAACCTGGTACTTTTAGTCTAATTAAACCATTAATATTTTTTAAAATATACACCATATCTTCTTTAATTGATACTACATATGTAGAATATGGTTTCTTTTTATCAGCTCTAATTCTACCTAAATGTAAATAATTTTGTATTCTAGTTAAAATTCTAACATCTCTATTATGTAATTTTATTCTAATTTGCTTTAGAACTCTTTTACCTATAATAGATCTTCTTATATCAAAATTACCATCTCCATCCATAATACCCGCAAATCAGTTTCAAAATTTTTTATCATCAGATAATTGACATACAGTCTCTGAGAATCCTTTACAGTTTTCTGCTGATTTTATGTTTATAATTGAACTTATTGTAGTATTATTATTTTCACTGTTTAAAAGAATATTATTCCTACTAACATCTAATTTGTAAAGATAAACCGTATAAATAAATAGTAAATAATACACAAAAAACATAGTTTCCAGCATATAGTCAATTGCATAATTATTTATTAATAAGTTATAATAATTAAGGCCCATTTCTTCTTGAGCAACTACATAGTAAGTCATAAATAATTTAATAACATACATCACTACTTACATAGTGGATTGGACTATATCTTATCTACTAATTTAACTTAATAAATTTTCAACTGTTACGTTTAGTCTCTACGGATCCTACTAACAAAAAAGGTTTTGTTTTGGTTTCCACGGTATTATCTTATATTTGTAATTATTATATGCGTTTTATATAATTTATAAGACTTCACCGTTAGCAATAAATACCGAAAAGTGTATGAATTTTTTCACAGTAACAAGACAACACGACGCTTACTATTTATTTAATTCTTTAATAAATTTATTTAAAGAATCTTTTTTTTCACCAAATAATGGATAATTAATACAATGTGCAATTATTTTTTTTAATATTTCTTTTCTATAAACTTCTAAAGAATAAAAATTTAGATAAGGATTTCTAACTATATTTACTATTTCAAAATATTGTTTTATCCCTTCAATTAAATATTTATCATCATTTTGTCCTATTGAAAAAAAATGATTTTTAGCTTTTCTTAAAGAAAAACACCCTTCAGCTTCAATAAAACCAGATAATCATTCTTTAAAATAAATAGGGGGTTTAAATGAAGAATTTATAATATTAATCTGTTCTTTATATTTTAAATTCCTATTAATAAAGTAGTTTTCTATTGAAGTATAATTTAAACAATCTTTTAAAAAAGCAAGTTGACATATTTTTTTTGAAGTTAAAGGAGGGTATTTATCAAATATTGCTATTATTTTTACAATATCTTCTTTTTTATTAACTACTCATAATACATCATTTTTTACTATTATTACTGATCCTCCTATTACTTTAGCTATTATTATTAACATTTCGTAATTTAGTTCATGATTTTTTAATTTTATTACTAATCTATACTGTAATAATTTTTTTCTTCAATGATTAACTTGAATACTTCCATCCCCATCCATAAGACCTACTCAAAACATTTTTATATATTCATCCTTATTTGCATTTGTACTAATAAATCTTTTATGTTTAGCTAAAAATCCTATAGATATCATAGTAATAAAAAAAGTATCGTGGAACGCAATATCCAATGAGGCATTAGCTAATATAACTCCACTTAACCCACCTACGGTAAACATAAATACAAATCCTAGTGCAAATAACATTGATGCTGTTAATTGTATAGAACCTCCATAACAAGTGGCTAACCATGAAAATATTTTAATACCTGTAGGTACAGCTATAATAAGTGTAGCAGCTGTAAAATAGGCTCTGGTCTAAAAATTATATTTTGTAAATATAATATGGACTATATCTTAATTTAATTAAACTATATTATTAATATATACTATATAATAACATAAAACTAACATACACTATCAAATTTAATAATTTAACTTAAAAAAAACATTATAATAACTTATATACTATTTAATAATATAACACACTATATTTTTTTTTATGAGGCCCCTCCTCGCCTCATATATGACTAACAACCGTTATTATATAGTCTCTAATATAAAATTTAAAGTCAATTAAATAACTTTTAGTTTTATTATAAAAAAAATATATAGTAATAATAAATTAATAATGATTTATTATTCTTTTCTTACTTTTTTATTTACATTATCTTGTTCATCCGATGTAGATAATTTTCTTTTAGAGTTGTGTTCCTTTGATTCAAGTTCCTTTGTTAAATTTTCACTTTCTATGTTTTTACTTTTATCAAGCTCTGTATTTCTAACTAAATTTTCCATATCTTCATTTGCTAGACGTATAGCTTGATTTTTCGTATCAATATTAGTGTATACTTTATCATAAACTACTTCATCCCTTACACGCTTTAAATATATCTCTCTATCTGGTTCATCTAATTTATAAAGAACATCTTCGAATATTGGTTCTGGCTTTTTTTGTTGATTTTCTGATTGATTCTGTTGACCTTCTGAATTTTTATCTTGATCTTCTGATTCTTTATTTTCACTTTTTATATCAGACTCTTTCTCCAAATATTTAGACATTATTTCCTCTGATGATGATTTTTGATTTATTTCTGAACCTTTCATATATTTAGATATTATTTCCTCTTTTGATATTTTTTGATTTATTTCTGAATCTTTATCTTCAATTGCATTATTGAAATAAACCTTATACTGTTCATAATATTCATCATATTCATCATATTCATCATTTTCATAATATTCATCATTTTCATCATATTCATCATTTTCATCATATTCATCATTTTCATCATCTTCACCATCTTCATTATCTTCATTATCTTCATTATCTTCATTATCTTCACCATCTTCACTATCTTCATCATCTTCATCATCTTCACCATCTTCACTATCTTCATCATCTTCATCATCTTCACCATCTTCATCTGATATATCATGATTAGATCGTGTAATGCCTTCTTGAATATAATACATATCATCAGAATACTCATCAAAATTTAAATATAGATCCCTAAATTCTTCAGGTGAAAAGATTTCTAAAGAAGATTCAATATTAAAATTTAAAGATTCGTCATATCAATCAGGAGAACAATTCACAAAAAAAGAAAATAAATCGGAGTTGGATGATAATATAGAATATAAAAAACCTAGTGTGTAAATAATTTTTATGAAAAATTTTATAATTGGTAATCAAATCAAAATTATTGTGTAATATTTATATGTTACCATGTGTTTTATATATGTTTTAGTTTTGCTGTTATATTAAGTTTTGTTTTATTAAATCTTGTTGTATGGTATGCTACTATTTTTGATACCAATATCATAAACTGTCAGCTGAAAGTTCATTAATAAGAGTATTTACTAGATATACTTGGTTTAATGAACCTACAGGTATTTATGATAATTATTACCATATAGTAATTCGTAACTACGAATATACAGGTTACTATGTAAAGATACATAAGTATACTAACGGTATATAAGGATATATGTAAATTAAATTTATCGCGTACAGTCTCTGAAGATGATAATATAAATAATTAAATCGGGAAGTATTGTAATATTTTTATATTATATTTCCTGCTGATTTTATTTAGTTTAAATTTTTAAACTAGATCGTTCCAGCAAATAGCGATATTTTACGTAAACACGATACATCTACGTCAAGACCAACAGTATACATATGCACACTTAGATAGATTTTTATATAATCTAGATGTTTTTTTAATGTTCTGATCATTTATATAATTAAAAATTTTAATTATATCAATCCCTATACATCAATCATTTAATTTATTAGATTACTAAGTTCCGACTGTACATTCGCAAGCGTTTCAGCTCTACGTAGGTGAACCAGTCTGTAGCGATGATCCAAGTCACCGACGGTCTTCAACTTAGGGTATTTTTAACCGTTTTCACCTTGTCCAGTTATTATTAATAATATAAATATTTATATTAATTATTTCATATTTCTCTGGGAAGTTGGTATGAAAAATAATAACTAAGTGGAATATTTAAACCCACTACACCAAATCAGAATATAAATGACTTCAAACTACAAAACCTAACACACCTATTGACATCATGGCATAAACCATACCAAGATACATATATTAAAAAATATATTGGACCATCTCTTTTTCAACTTATTTATAATTTTCTCAATCTTTTAAAAACTTATTTCATTCTTTATTTAGTATGACATTACTACCTAATATATGAGCTTTATGTTTTCTTAGATCATAATATTTGTCGAGTAAATTAATTCTTTTTTGTTTAGCCGATCTGCTTTTATTCAAATTAAAGTATTCTTTAAGCTTAAGAATATCGTCTTTTCTAAAAACTGTTCACTTAAAAGCACCTTGTTTAACCATAACATAAATATTACCCCCATATAATTTAACTAAATCGTCCAAAATAAACTTATTTTTCTGGCAAGCAGTTATAAAAACCTGATGAGATTCCAAGTTAAAATATATACTACCATCTGAGTCAAAAAAGCCAGATAATCATGCACTATCTCAAATTAAATTTTCAGTAGGTAATAATTTTATTTCGTATTTTTCACATAATTTTGCTAATTGTAGTAAACGATTAGGGTTTCTTATTAAGCCGTTAATTGAATTAATTAATCTGGTTAAGCCTTGTCTATCGTGTAGTCTATATCTCAATCAATTTACGTCAGATTTTACTTTAATAGATCCACCAAATTTTTGTTTTATTTGATATAAACAATGCTTATCTCGAGTTTCCATTACTATTTCTAAACTGGCATACCCCTTTTTAGATAATTGAAAACAACCATTACCGTCAATTAGTCCAGCTAGTCATTGATAAAATTTATAATCATGAGGTTTATTAGTTGAAAACAAACGTATGGCCTCTGAGATTCCTACTCACATGCTTAAATTTCTAGACAACGAAGTCTTAAATTTCGAGTTTATATTTTGTTTACTCGGTGCTTTGGTTATCGGCGGGTTGTTGGTTGAAACTGTTGTTTCTTTTATATACATTGTTACATTATGATACAATATTTCAAAAGTAGTATATAATTGTCCCAATTTCCTGCGTATAGTTTGTTTCGTATATATATTTTTTATATAAGGGCCATCTTGACCAAACACACTTTTATTAGAAAAAGCTGCTATTGTTGTACTAATTATACCAAACCCTGGTATAATTAATATGTAACTATTATTTTGGCTAATTCAATAGTGTTAAAAACATCTATATGATATTAACTCTCAAGAACTTTATATTCTTGTTAGGACTTTATATTAAGTTGTTTTAATTATGTTTATTAATTATATCTTTAAGTTTCATTATTTTAGATAACCCTGATTCTGTAAGATGTTCTTTTTTTTGTATTAAATTGTAAATTTTTCTTCACCTTAGATAGCTTATATATTTTTTAGATTGTAAATGGTATTTATCAAAGTATTGTATAACCTTTTTAGCCGAACCAAAACTAGTAGAACCATAATAATAAGTATCTTGACTTTTTCTATGCCCGATATGACCACCAAATAGTTTACGGATATAAAGTAACAAATCATTATTATTTTGATCTATTTGGTAATTTAATCTAACTTCTTGTTTACTCCTATTAGTACGAATAATAATTTTTACTTGAAAACTCGCATCTGCATCAGAAAAACCTGCTAATCAATGATTATTAAAATCAGAACTTATATTCATAGTAAAATCAATATTTAAATTATTATATAATTCATTATTAAGTATGTTATTAATAACTTGGTCAAATTTTATTTTTGATCTTAACTTATTATTTATTAGGTTTATAACTTTAATTATACCTAATTTATTTGATATAACTAATATATAAGCATTTTTATCTTTAAATTTTTTTACGTTTCCAAACCCAAGTACACTTTTTAAATAATAAGCTAAAAAAGAATCAGGTGCACTAAAAACTATTACTAGTTGTTGGATATTACTGAAATGACCATCTCCATCTATCAATCCCGCTAAATAATGTCCTAATTGTTCATCATTTAAAGGTTTTAAGTGTTTAGGTACATGTTCAGATATAATACTTATATGTTCAACATCATTAACAACTTCATTACGTAAAGTCTCTGAGGTCTTATTATTAAATATAATATTACCTGCTGATCAACTTTTTAGTATTAACTTTTTTACTGTGTCATTTAAGTTAGAGTATTTAGTACTATTTTTATAAGTTATTCCAGCATATAGTAATGTTAAGAAGCTTACAAGTTTAACCTCTGGATGCTAAAAAAAAATTTCTTTATTTATTTTTTTTTATTGGACCATATCTTTAAATATATACAATTTATTGATAATTATTTATTTATTCATAACTATTTCATTTATTCATAAAAATATATCAACTTTTAGCTAATAAAGAATCAGACGGTGCAGTATGAGCTTTCATGCTTTTTAGTTTATACAACTTAGGTACTAAATGTAATCTATTATTTTTAGCTGATCTTGAAGGGTATTTCTTAAAGTATTCTATTATATTAAGTATATCTTCTTTTTTAGTAACGTATCATTTAAAAGAGCCATTACCTCCTCTATCGATGTAAACATAACCTCCAAAAATTTCAACTAAAGGGTTAATAATTTCAGAACTCTTTTGACCAGCTGATATAGATAATTGTCAATTAGAATTATTTATAGATATACTACCATCTGCATCAAAAAACCCTGAAAATCAACCATTAGATGAAGTTAATACTCTAGGATAAATTAAAACTATGTTATATTTATAACAAATTTTATTTAATTGTACCAACCTAGTAGGATTTCTTATCTCACCATTTACACTCTTAATAAGATTTAATAAACTATCTTTACTATGCAGTCTATATCTTAATGCATTAGCCCCTGATCTTAATTTAATCGAACCACCGTAAACATTTTTTATAGCTTGTAAAGCTCTTTCATCTCTTATGTCCATTGTAATCTCTAAACTAGCATAACCTTTTTTAGATAAAAGAAAACAACCGTCACCATCTATTAATCCAGCTAATCATTGATTAAACTTTAAACAATGATTATATGAATTTTTTGAATTATCTATTGATTTTACATTTAACAAACGTATGGCCTCTGAAGTTCCTATTCCCATGCTAAGTGGTTTAGTTACTTGCGAATTATTGTAAGTTTTTAGGGTTTTTACTATAATGGTATATAAAATATAACTTATATTATGAGTACCTAATAAACATAAAACAAAGTTTTCGCTTATAGTTTGTTGCAATAAGTTTACACTTAAGGGCCATCATTGACCAAAGAATCCGCTTCCTTATTATACAATTATTTATACATCCCTTTAATTATATAACTTAGTTTTTAATTTTACAATTTAGTTTTTATAACTAAATTGTAAAAAGAAAGTATCTAACATAGAAACTATTTCTACAGGAATTCGACTGTACATTAAGCAATTAATAAAAATTAATCAATTAAAAAAAATTAATCACCCACTGGCGATCCAGTCTGTAGCGGTTAAATAACCGACGGTCTTGTATTAAATGGGAGAATATTTTAACCGTAAAATTACATTTATAGATTTTACTCCAAAATATAATTACACCAATGTAGCTTTTATATTTTATTATAAAAACTTAAAATGAAGGTATACTTAATAGTATTCATTATAAATGGTCTTATTTAAATTTTACATCTGCCATTTATAACTCTTTTTAGATTACAGCTAAACCTTATTTTATTTCCTTATATATATTTTATATTGTTTTATTAATTTGTTTAACCAATTTTATCAATTCTAATCTAGTTTCACTATTTAAATGGTCTTTAGCTATTAATTTACTATGTACTAATTTTCACTTTAAATAACTTTGCAGCTTTTTGGATACAAGATTATTATCATCAAAATAAATAAATAAACCTTCACAATTTTTTAAACCATTTATTCTAAGTTCTCATACATTATTTTCATGATGAGGTACCACAGAACCTTTAACTGAATATTTATTTAACAAAATTAGTATATGCTCTAATACATATCTATTAGCTTCTCATTTTTGAGTAATAATAAATCTAAATCTAAAAGCAGAACTATTAGATAATAAAGAACAGCTAAAAGATCCTTCTCCATCTGTTATACCACATAATCAATTATCCTTTAGTGTAGGTAATACACATTTATTTATAGGTATAATAATTTCAAGGTTTTTTTTTAATAGTCTTTCATTAAAAGTAGAAAGAAATACTAAAAATCTAGCTTTTCTTGTAGGAAATACCATATTACCGTTAAATAATAAACATACTAAATATATGTTTTTAAAATCTTGTATAACAAACCTATGTGTATTATTTTTAATAGATTGTTTTATTACCTTACCAAAACCTAAATTTTTTTTAATATAATTAAGTGTTTCTATGTCTGAACTCGATTGAGTAACAACAAAAGATAAATCTCCTCTTTTAGCTATAATAAAAGAACCTTCTCCTTCACAAAACCCTATAAATCACTCTAAAAATTTGTTATCAGGATTATTTAAATTGGGATAAAACTCTTTAAACTTAGAATAAAAAATAAAAAACTCAAAAGATTGATACTCTTTGTTAGTTATAAATAAAATTAATATATAAAATACTATAATTGCTAAGAAAAGATGTTGATATAAAATAGGATCACCACCTCCAGCTACTTCAAAAAATGAAGTATTAAAATTACGATCTGTCAATATCATAGTTATTCCCAATACATATTGTTAACTTACTGGGTAAAATCCTATAGTTTATTAAACTAAAAAAAATAAAAAAAACTTAATGTAAGTATGCAAGCACTCTAATGCTTGATCGGACCATATTTTATGTTTTTACATTGTAGAATTTTTGTAAATGATCTCAAGTAAAAATTGTTCTGTTATTATTCATACTATTTTTGATATTTACTATCTTTTCTCTACCCTCTTCTGTATTGTGTTCATTTTTAGAAAACATATTTACTACTTTTATTCAATCTAAAGAATCTAAGTATTTAGTTCCAAACAGAGGAAAATTAAAAAAATAATCTTTAGCTTTAAGATTACCTTTAATATTAGTAGTTCTAACTCTATACTCAGGTTTTGGTTTACCCGATCTTATACCTTTAACCTCTGTTTCTAAGAAAGAAGCAATATCAGCTAAAAATTGTATATTATCATATCCGTTATGATCTAATCGTCTTTGAGATATTTCTAATTTACATTCTATTTTAGGATATTTACCTGAAAGAGTAGTTCTTATTTGAAAAGAACCATCTGCTTCTATAAATCCAGATAATCAAGGATTAGATTGTAAACAATATGTAGCTATATTATGTTTTTCAATACTGGTTCCTTTAATGTTATTAAAAAAATCTATTAACTTATTAAGACTATGTATTTTAGGTGTTCTCATTTTACCATTTATTAATGAAATAACTAATAATATGCCTTCATAGCTATTTATAGTTAATATGTAAGCATTTATTCCTTTTTTTCTAGAAAGAGAACCTACACCTAACTCTTTTTGAATAATCATAGCTAAAGGTAAATCTTTCAAATGAAAAACTATTTGTATAGAAGGATAATTTAATTTACCCATATCTGATCTTAATGTTTTAGGTGTAATTATTGTACCATCACCCTCAATAATTCCAGTGATATAGTAACTAAAAAGAGATTTGTTTAAGTTTTTACCATAACTATCAGTATGAGTTAATCTAACACTTTTAGATAAAAATAAAGTTAAAGATTCTAAATTACAATCAAAACATATTGGCGTATAGTCTCTGAAGTTCTCTAAAAAGTTTAAACTTAATAAATTACCTACTGATTGAAATATATTATTGTATATTATTTCCCAGTAAACAGCCAAATTTAAAGCCGGCAGAATAAGCTTACCGGCTAAAACAGGTAAAGATAAAAGAAGTAAAACAGCTGTAACAACAACCGCTCAACCAAATAAGGCTAATTTATGTAATCTTATTCCTGGTGTTCTCATATTTAATATTGTAACTATGACACTATACGTTAAAGGTATTAAATTTACCATTTTATTATTCATAATATTACTATTATGGTTGGACTATATCTTAATCGTATAGATTAATCTTTACGATCGATGAGGCGTAGTCTCTGAAAATTATTAAAATAAATTAATACTTTCTGCTGATTAACCTTTATTAGGCCTTTCCAGCAATTTATCATCACTTTTATATGAATCTCATAATTACAATTAATTTTTATTTTTATTTGTATCTACAAATATACCCGTGATAGGGTATACTTGTGTTTAGTCGTTTAATGATTGTACTTTGAGAGACAGGGTAACCTTTACTTTTAAAAAAAATTATACATTTACCTATACTTTCAAATAAAATCTCCTCTTTAGTATTAATATCAATTAACAACACTGGTTTACTTAATCTATTTAAAGGCTTATTTCTATTATATTTAACTCTATCGTTTTCCAACATTATAGATATTTCAGATAAAGTCATAGAACTAAGTTTAGAAGTAGGTATTAATTCTCTTAAAAATAAATACTTACCTAAATAAAAAGTACCTTTATTTAAATGTTTAGTAAAAGTAGTGTGATTAATATTAAGTTTAGAAATAAAATCCTTTTGCTGTAAAGTAAAGTAATAAAGTATAGATTTATCACTATTATATAAATACAAAGGTTTACAAACAGATCCACTAGGATTATTTGCAACTCTAATAGTATTTAAATTAAAACTAGGATCTAATAAATAATACTGTTCTAACACAATTTCTGGCTTAATTTCAGGAAAATATGGTAAACAAATTACTTCTAATTTAAACTTAGATAAACCTTTTTCTTTTATAAGAGGTATTAATTTACCTATCTCTTTATGCGTTTTATTTAAGTATCCCTTCAATCTAAAAGCTAACATAGAAGATGATCCTACATACTTTTGATTTGTATCTATGTAAGTGAATATATAAATACCTCTAGCTTGATTTTTGCTATGAGGTAACCCAATAGTGTTGTAAAGTACTGATACTGTTTTTTCTTTATATAGCTCATGAAAAGTTAATCTAGGCATATTTATTAAAGAATTCAAGGTTTCTTCACTAACTAACATACCAGAAAAAGATAATATCTTATTTAAGGTATTTAAACTTACAGCTTTATTACTTTTAACTTGAGCATTAGCTAGTTGATGAGCATAAACATTTTCACCTTTTTTACCTAAAATACGATTTCAATCTTTCTTTTTTTTAGGTTTCTTCTCAGGATCAAAGTTATCACCATTAGAATACGTTAATTCTTGATTAACTTGGTTATCATCACTACTTAACTTATTATATAACGAATTACTAAAACCATTAAACAAACTAAAACAATTTAAACAAATAAATAAAAAAGATAATATAAAAAAGGTTAAATTCATAGCCCCTAATAAACTACTTATACCAGATAGATGTAATGCAAATATAGCTAAATCTACACTGGGTCCACTATGACTTTGTATACCTGATAAAGGAGGATAACAAATATAATGGTAACTTCAAATGTATTACTAAATACAATTTATCGTTACACTCAGTAAATTTCTTTACTGTTTGGACTATACCTTCATCTTAATAAATTATTTAATTTCTAATAGAGTTTTACGTAATTTTCTAATAGTATTTCTTATTTCATACAATTTATTAAAGTTACCTTTATTTTTTTTGTAAGATCTAGCTCAAATTTTATATTCTAAAGATTTTACTCCTTTCATAGTATCTTTAAAATAATCTATAATATTTTCTATAGCTCTTGAATTAGTTGTATCTAAAATATAATGGCTATATAGTTCTATATATCTAACAGGGTTTTTTATATGAAGTATTAACCCTATAGATTGTAAAACAATTGAATCTAGTTTTTGCGTTAAACCAAAACCATGAACTATTCTATTAGAATCCTTATTTGTTAAATAAAAACTACCCTCTGCTTCTATAAATCCCACTAGTCAATGTTTATTCATAACATTATTAATTGAATCTACATTTATTAAAGGTAAAATAGTACTACTTCAGGCAGGAGATATATAACCTAAAGGTATTTTAGAATTTTTAATATGTGTAAGTTTAGTATTTTTTACTTCTATACTTATACTAGAATCATTTAATATAACTAATGCTTTTTTTAACTTTATATAATCAAAATACTTACTAGTTAATAGTGGATATTTATCAAATATAGGTATTATTATAGACTCTATTAATTTCCTATTTCTAATAAAATACTGTCCTTTATTATTGTCTTTTGTTATAGAACCTACACCTAATTCTTTTTTTATATAATTTAGAACTCTTAGATTATATCTAGATTGAGCTAACTTGAAACTTACGCCTCATTTGTTTCCTTGATTAGTAATAGAAAAGTTTCCATCACCATCCGTAAATCCCACTAATCATTGTTCAAATGATGATCTATTATCATTTAAATTATTTTTCTTAAAATGCTCTTCGTTTAGTCTCTGATGACTAAATAAACGTTTGTTTAATAATCAGGCGTATTGTCCCCATGATGCTCACATTTTAACATATGCATAATTTAATTTTTTGTGTAATAAATATATTAAAAAAATACATGAGTAGTAAACTACGTGTAATACTATAATTATATAGTATACTTGAGGATGTTCACGCATCGAGAAGAGTTTACTTATTTCTATGTTACCATAAAAAAACTCCTTAATTACTTTAAGAGTTCAACCTGTCATTAATTTATTATTAAATAATATTATTATTTAATTATTAATCCTGATTACATTAAATGATAAAAATTATTTAATGAATCTCAATTAAATTGAGTTCTTTTAGTATTCATGCTATTTTTTAAGGATATTAATTGAGATGTACCTTCACTAGTTTTATATTTTTTATATAATCTTATATAATAAATATCTTTTCAATTAAGAAAATCTTGATGTTTAGAACTAAACAAAGGATATTTTGATAAATAATTAATTAAAATATCACAAGACTCTTTTTTAGTTGTTCTAACCTCATATGATAATTCAACAAAATCTTTTCTGATTCTTTTTATCTCATTAACATTTTTTATGTTAAGAAAATTTCTAACTTTATCCATTAATTTAAAATTAGAATTTATATTTAATTTTAAATCAGAACTATTAGTGTTATAATCTTTTTTATACATTTGTTTTTGAGATAGCCTCATATAAGTTTTTACTGTTTCTGCTATTTTTTTAGAGTTTAAATTAAAACTACAAAAAAAATTAGCATCTGCTTCCATAAAACCAGTTAATCAAGGATTATTTCCTAATGAGCTATTATCTAAACCAAGCTTAATTATTGACACATTTGTAACTTTTTCATTTGATCTAGCATTTATTCAATCAATTAGTCTATATAAAGCTTCTATTTTAGGTGTTCTCATTTTCCCATTAAGAAGTACAGCAATCTTTTGTATTGTATTTAAATCTTGAAATAAAAGATTTAAATATTTAGAATTTTTAGGATACACCAAAGTACCTCCATTTAAAATTTCTTTTATTTTATTAGCTAATGGAGCATCCTTATCTACAAAAGTGATTTTTACTACAGGGTATAATAACTTACCTTTTTGATTTCTAATTGATTTAGGTACAATTATAGATCCATCTCCTTCTATTAATCCTGCTAAATAATGGCCAAATAAATTGTTATTATTAGCTGAGAAATGAAAAAGTTTTAAGTAAGATTTTAAAATTTTATTTAATTTACCTTTCATTATTAAATAAAATATTTTTTTTATCACGCTTAAGCGTATAATTGGACTATATATTCATGTTATTTAATATGTACCACATATAGTCTCTGAAGATTCATTAAAAATTGTTTATGCTTTCCTGCTGATTGTCTTATAATTAATTAAACTTAATTTAAAAATATTCCAGCAATTAGTGGTAATCTTTATAGTAATAAACTACTATTCGGGCACAGGTTACTTTGTACCCGCTCCATTTTCAATTACGCTGGCAAATAAAAATAAAAACAAACTAGGTGGTAGTAATCAGAATGAAATATTATTAAGTCTAGGGAATGCCATATCTGGACCACCTACTAATAAAGGTAATAGAAAATTACCAAAACCACCTATTAAAGCAGGCATGACCATAAAGAAAATCATTAATATAGCATGTGCAGTAATGATACTATTATATAATTGATTGTCTGATATATATTGAACTCCAGGCCCTGATAACTCTAATCTTATTAAAACAGAAAAACCTGTACCTATTAATCCTGAAAAAAGTGCAAATATTAAATATAATGTTCCAATGTCTTTAGCATTAGAAGATAAAAATCATCTTTCAGTTCATAAAGATATAGATTGTTTAGAGTTAATAAATATATTTTCATTTTCTTCAGAACTAACCATAGAATCTCTATGAGATAAATCTTCATGAGATAATAACACTTCTTTATTTTGTCTATTTGATGACATAACATTGTTAATAGGTAAATACACTTGTTTACCTTGTGTATAATGTTCCGCATCATCTTTGCTAATAAACAAAATAAGATTGTTAAAATAAGAAACTATATTAATAAAACTATTCCTATTAGGAACTTATTTTAATATCTATTACTTAGCTTAGCTATTAATTTATACTTTAATTAATAAACCTATATATAGTATGATATATATCTTATATTTTTTTTTTATATGAAAAAAAAAAGTATTTATTTATTAATTGGATTTTCTTTAGTAAATAAATTGCGCTACTAATTATATAACTATAGTTTATTGCATTTTTTATATAGCAAAAAATATTTAAATTAATTTTTATTTAATGCAGCAAAAAAAGGGTGAAATGAAAAATTTTTAGCTTATCTTCATTTTTTTATATAAATTAATAATTATATTAATAAAGTATAATCTAATAATAAAAAATACTATATTTAATAATAGAAATAAATTATTTATTAAATAATTTTTTAGAAATATTCATAAACTAACTATAAGTTTATGTTTAAGTTAAATAATAGATAAAGTTTATATACATAATAATATTATATAATATAATTTTTATCTAATTTTTTTTTTTTATATATATATATATAAGCTTTTATATAATTTTTATTATTTTTTTTTAAGTGTATTGTTAATATCATATATCCCGTGCAACTTCCACTACACGAACCGTATTTCGACTTAACACTAATTAAAGTCACGCATACGAAAACTACTTATTAAAATATATAGATAACTATTATCTATATTAAAAGTTAATAGCAATCAAACTTCTTGCGCATACTTCTTTCAGCGCCTGACGAGTTGTTAGTACCCGACTGAGACTTTATTCACCGTGATGTGATTACTCACGATTACTAGTAATTCCTATTTCATGTAACCGAGTTTCAGATTACAATCCATGTATCCTTTTTTAGGGATTAGCTCCAATTCACATTATTGCATCCCATTGTTAGGAACGTGTGGCACGTCTATAGCCCACAATATTTAGGTCATGATGACTTGTCTTGATCCCTATTATCCATATAACCTTTAATACGTAATACTAAACATTATAGTATATTTATAATATATATTTTTTAACAAGAATACTATTATAAATATATTTATATTACGTATTTAATTAATAAATACTCTTTTCAGAATTAATATAAAAACATATTAAACCAGGTATAACCTTATTTAACCTTTATAATATTAACAAGCATAAAGTACTTTTTATATTTTTAATTCCCGACTACTTTACAAAAAATATTTACGATTATAATTTTTACCATTGTAAGGGTGATCTACTCTATACTAATAAATAAAGCAAGGGTTTACGCTAATTCACTGGATCTAACCAACTTTCACAACATTAACTGAAGACAGCCGTGCAACGCTTGTATAAATTTATATGATATACATATTTTGTATGCATATATGTAAACTTATATACAAATTGTGGTAAGGTTATTCGAGGGTCATCGAATTAAATAACATACTTCACTACTGGTTTCAGAAACGGTCTAATGATTTCAGTTCCTGTGTTGCCACATTACTCTTGAGGTGGAGTGTTTACACTTTCATTTATAGATTTTAATTTTATTATAATCTATAACACTCATAATTTTCTGCAAAGACTAGGAGGGTCTCTAATCCTCTTCGTGACACATTGCCTTCGTCCCTCAACGTCAGTTATCACATAAAGAATAGCATTTGCCGTTACCTGTCTAATTGATATCGCCGCATTCGATCTTTCCTTCAATTGTTCAATTCGTTTACATCAAACTCTAGTCATATACGTCCCTTTTAAGGTAATAACAACAGTCTAGGTACCCTTTAAACCTAATAAAGATGAATAACACAAGTCTTTCTTGTCTTGCCGCGACTGCTGGCACAAGATTTGGTCAAGACATATAGATAGAAGTTGTCACAATCATTAACTATCTAGAACTTTACACGACTTAGCCGAAATTAAATACACATAATACATGCGTTTAAATCACTCATTCCCCCAAGTTGCTGGTTCAGCCAATAGGCCATTGACCAATATTCCTCACTGCTGTACTATACATATTGGGTTTTTTTCAGACCCAATGTGATCGATCGACCTCTCAGCCCCGACTACGGTTTTAAGCTAGAATTAAATCATTACTTTAACTACTACTTTAACCGAGATACCTAATTATCATCTAAAAGCAAAACAATATAAGTTTCTTTTATTTACCATAACTAAAGTTTTTTAAACCTTATTATTATTATATGGATTATTTATAAGAGAATTTCTCTCATACTTTCAGTTAGCTTTAGTATCATATACTCACCTTTACACCACTTTAATACTAGTATTAACGTACGATTAGCATGTGTCAAGCATTTGGATAGCGTTCAATCAGAGCCATCATCAAACTCAAAAAAAAAAGATAAAAGAAAAATATATTTTATAATATATATAGCCTAAAAAAAATAAAGCAAAATATACAAACATTACTAATACATATACTATTACATTAGTACTAAATTTAATGAATCTTACTTAGGACTTGAACCTAAATTTCAGATATTAGAAGTATCTTGTTTTACCATTAAACTAATAAGATATTATATTTACATTAATACTAAAATTATATATTAGATATATACCATTACTAATTAAAAAAAATCAACATATGTCGTTACTAATTAAAAAAAAAAATCAATATATAGCTTTACTAACTAAAACCCAAGTTATACCTACATAAGTTCAACAAATTTATAATATTACTTTAATTAACATACAAAAATAATATAACTAACATATATGATAAAAATATAATATTACTTTAAATTTTTTTTTTACTATATTAAAAAAAAAAGTGTACTGTTAGTTTGATATAGAATTATCTATTTATTTTTAGGTTTAATTGTTATAACTATAGCTCCTACCATAGCTAAAAGTAATATTATTGATGTTAATATTAATCATATAGAATAATTTGTATACATAATATTTCCTATACTAGCTATATGAGAACTTTCTGATATATTACCGTCTCACATAATAGAACTTATATAATTTATTTTATTATTTAATCAATTAAATATACTATAGCTTAAATAATTATCTATATTATAATTATATATATTGTTATTAAATATAACATTACCATTATCTATAAAATTTTCATTAGCTATAATGTAATCTTTATAAGTATTAGGTAATGTTTTACTAATAAATATAAAAATAGACATATTTACTAGTATAACCAAAGGAATACTATTGTTACTATCAGTTAATAACTCAGATATTCTAACATTTATTAACATTAAAATAAACAAAAATAAAATGGAAACTGCACCTATATAGACTAAAAGATAAGATAACCCTATAAAATTTAGGCCTAACATTATTAAATATATAGATATACTTAAAAATAACCCAATTAAAAATAAAACAGATACAATTGGGTTTTTATTGATTATAACCATAATACCACTTAGCACAGCGCATACCCCTGTAATATCTAAAAATATATCTTTATACCCGTTTATAAAACTATCATAAACAATAAATAAGTTTAACAAATAAAAAAATTTTTTTTATACTTCTAATATTTTAATTATTTATTGCAAATAAAAAACCATTATAAATTTTATAGTATTATTATAAAATTTATAATTAGACATATTTATGGTGCTATAAAAAAACACTTTAATAGAATTTTGTTTAAACAAAAACTATTAACAAATATTATTTATAATATTATAAAGTTATTATAAAACTATTAACAAATATTATTTATAGTGTTAATATAATTTTAATTATAAAATTACCAATTATTAATTTTTTTCTTTTTTAATTATAAATTACTTATAATTTAAATATATAAAAATTATATGATATATAGTATTATATATGTATAATTTATAAAGTTTGAAACAGACTTAAATTATTAAAATCATGTCAGTAACATAAGGGTATACCATTTACCTATCAAACTTATTTTTTTTTTTATTATTTTTTTATTTTTTTTTTATTTTTTTTTTATTTATTGTTATATTATAATATATTATCGAATGTAATTAAACCCGATCCTGTCATATAGCTTCCTACTTTATTAAGGTTTCTTGGCTTGGTAGTTCGCAATATAATATCTATATAAAATTAAAAAGTTAATAATATAATTCATCAAGAATCATTTAACAAGTTAACTTATAGTATTTTAAAATTTTCTCGTAAATACCTTAGTTTTTACTAATAAAAATGAACTAGGATTTTCCCCTAACACTATATTTACATTACGATAGTAATTTAATTTTTAATATTTTTATTAATTTATTATTTATAGTTTTTTATACTTTTTTTTTTATTTTAAAATATTTTTTTTTAATTACCAAAATCAGTCTCCTCTCTAATAATTTTTTCCATTTGTTTAACTCTAGCTAAAATTTCAGATTTTCTTATGTCATCTTTAATAAGAATAGTTTTAGAACTAAGAATACTAGGAGGTATTTCGACATCCGTACTTGTTGCAATTTCAACCTTTCTAAGATTATACTCATATGCCATAGCAAAACAAAGCTCATTCATTTTATCTATATTATAAAATTGATCTATTTCTCAAGGTTTTGGTATAGGAGGCAAATAATGAGGAAGAAGAATACCAGGTGACGGAGAGCCAAAAACATTAGTCCATACAGAAGCATAGTACTCTTCTGATTTATTATTAAAGATAAGGTAAAAATCATCATAATATTTAAAACATACATCACCAGCTATAGGGCGTAAAAAAATGTAAAATAAAACTTCATTAAATCCTAAATAATTAAGCAATAATAATATAATTATAGTAAATAAACAAGTAATAAACAAATTTTTATAAGATTTATTAATTTTTGCATCTTTATAGACATTAATAATAATAAAAAAATGTATCCATTTACATATGAAATAAAATATTATGGCGTAAATAACATTTGTTATATAATTTAAATCAACAATAAGTAAACTAACAGTATTTATACCAAATAATAGCTTAAATAGTAATTTTGTAATTAAGAGTATTATAATACCTATAAAAATATTTTGAATAGTACGTGATTGCTTAACTTTTCCTAATACATACCTCGTGTTATTTAAAACATAGTAACCTAAAGGTTTGTTATGTTTATCTAAAGGTAACGGAATAACAATACTATAAATAAACATATAAAAAATAATATTAAAAACAGTTACATAAAATAAATTTTCATATAAACCAAAATCTGTTATTAAAAAATAAAAAAAAAGTTAATAAAGATACTAAATAAAATAAATGAACTATAAAATTAAAAATAAGTTTATATTTACCTAATATAACAAAATTAAGTATTAAATTTGAAATTAATATTATAAAAATAATATAACAATCAATTTCATTAAACACTAAGAACCTCAATAATAGATAGATATAAACAAAAAAAGCCACACAACATCCACAAAATGTCAGTATAAAATTCCAGACTCCAAACCCAAATGATGGTTATCTGTTAAATGATAAGCCAAAACACGTCAAAAACCGACAGCTATGAAAGCTGTTCCTATCATAACATGTAACCCGTGGAAACCAGTACCAAAATAAAAACATGATCCAAAAGTACCATCAGAAATTGTAAATGATGATACTGAATACTCTACTCCCTGGAAACCTGTAAATACTGCGGCTAATATAATTGTAAACACTAACCCATATAATGCTCCAGATCTATTTCCTTGTATTAAAGAATGATGAGCATAAGTTACTGTAACCAAATTTCTAAATAATATTTTATTTTTTTTTATTATCCCTGTAATTTATACTAATGAGTCTATTGTTTACCCATTGATAACAATCAATTTGTAAAATTAGTATAAATCCTTATGTTTAAACTATTACATAGTGAATTTTATCTATGTTAGTAAAAAGAAATTTCGACTGTACATTAAGCAGCATTGCAGCTACCTACTGATGGACCAGTCTGTAGCGATCTATTAAGGATCGATGGTCTTAATTTTTAATTAATTTTTAACCATTTTCATCAGTATTGCCTACATTATAAATAATGTGAATACGTTATATTATATTAATTATATTATAAATAATATGAATAATCTGTATTCTATTGATTGCTTATTATACAACTATTTGTTGTAATAATAAAAATGTTTTTTTTTATTAAATTGCACATTTACTACAATAAGACTATAAAAAAAAATATGTTAATTTATAATATTTAATTTATATAAAAAGTAAGGATGCATATGTGGTATTACAATAGGTAATAAAACAGGTAAATTTTTTTTAGGTATATATATATTATACTGATCTATAGCACCTCCTGAAAATATGGAGACTTTTAAATTAAATTTATTTTCTAATATAGAAGATAAATATTTAACTTCTTTTAATTTAAAACTATTAGTTGAAAGTTTTATACCTCTATTTTTAATTCAACATCCATCATCCATTATTCAAAGAGATAAACTAATAGGTTCAATATACATATTAATTCAACTAGGTATAACTTTTATATTGTTAACATAAAACCCTTCATATATTCAATTAAAAGAACTAAATGTAAATGTTCTAAACCTACAATAGTAAACTAATTTATTATTTATTGTTCTACTTTGAATTTGGGGTATGTTTTCTTTACAATACCCATATTCAAATAATAGTCTATGTAGTCAGATTATATATTCTATATGTTCTCCTTTTTGATAAAAAACAAACCTAGAGGCATTACCATCTCTCTCCATATGACCATCCCCTAACAAAGACCCTATTAACACACATAAAACTGTAAAGTTATGTGGACCTATTCTTTTATCTGATAAAACATTAGGTTTACTAAAAGGCAATGTACTAAATTTTTTTAATTTAAATAAAATTTTAATTTTTTTTCATTTAAGGCAAACACCAGAAGCTAATAATATAACCGTATTTAACAAAGGTAATTCAAAAGGATTAATAGCTGTAATACCCATAGGAGGTCACATGGCTCCTAATTCTACGTTAGGAGATAGAGCACTATGAAAAAAAGTTCAAAAAATAGCTAGAAAAAATAACGCTTCTGATACTATAAATAAAGCTACACCCATATTAATACCTCTTTGAACAGCAAGAGTATGATTACCTAAATATGTCAAATATTTTTTTGGACTATATATTAAATAATAGGTTAATAATTTTATTAACGTATTATTTTTTAACGTATAGTCTCTGAGGATCCTACTAGAATATTTATACGTTCTTTGGTTTCCTGCTGATTTTATAATTAAATATATTTACCAGCATATAGTTAAATTTAAAGAGAGCACATTAAGATAAGGTAAATTACGGTGTAATTTAATTATACAGTTTTTTATATTTTTCCTATTAAAGATTTAATTTTTAATCTACCTTCATAAGTAAGGTGTTCTTTAGATAATATCATATTATAAACAATTTCTCATTTTTTGAAATCATTAAGTTTATCCCCTAATAAAGGATATTCATTAAAATAATTAACAAGAAAACCTATTGTTTCTTTAGATGACACACCTAAAGATAACATATCAGACCCTGTATTATTAGTATAATTTTTAAGATTACAAGATAAAAATAAAGCTAATTTTTCCATAAAAGGTTTCATACTAGATGATGTAGATTTATCATACATACGTTGATCTAATCTAAATTTAAGACTAATATTTTCACTAACAGATCTTTTACGGGTATCTGATTTAGGTTTACTATCTATATGTTTAATACCAAAATGTCCATCAGCTTCAGTGAAACCTGCAAATCATCTATTATTTATAAAACTTGAATTATCTAATAAACTTTCTTTTAAATCTAATTTATATTTAAAATTAAGAAATATAATTAAATCATTAAATCTATTATTTTTAGGCGTTCTAAGCTTACTATGAATTAAATTAATAAAAAGAATGATTCCTTTTTTATCTCCAATAATATAACGAATAACATTTTTACCTGAAAACTGAAAACGTCCTATATTACCTAATTCTGACTGTATATATGCATACATACCTAAATTATTAATATGTGAAGTAAAAACAATTCTAGGATTAAGTATACGATTTAAGGTAGTTTTACCTAAACCAGGTAATGATATATGACCATCCCCTTCTAATAAACCTGCCAAATAATAATCCATATTATTATTATCTAATATATTATTATTAAGTTTATATTCAATTAAAGCTTTTTCTATTACTTTTATAGGTATAGATTTAGATACATATAAATTGTATAATTGTAAAACGTAATTTATTATTTTACCCTCTGATATAATATCTCTAAATCAAAATGACATAGAAGATACTAAACATATAAATGCGAACATTAAAAAATATTCTGCATGATCAAACAAATGAAAAGATAATACACCACTAGTAGTTAAAGAAAATAAGCTAATACTTGTATATAATGGTCAAGGAGAAGGTGAAACTAAATGAAAAGGGTGAGCTTGAAAATTACTTCTATAAATATTTAACATGTTAAAAAAAAATTATACTTAATACTTTAATTAATATAAAAATTATAAAACTAATTACTAAAAATTAATTTTTATTTAATTTTTAATTTTAATTTTTAATTTATTATTTATTATGGGCCCCCTTTTTTTACTCGCCCCCTAAGTGTGACTAACAGCCGTTATTTTATAGCCTCCAGTGTAAGTTAATTCAATATTATTATTATAATTAGTAATAAAATAAACTAATATATAAGTAAAATAATTAAATATAAATATTACAAAAAATTTTTTTTTTATTTTTTTACTTTTTTATTAATATTATCACCTTCATCGGATGAAGATAATTTTCTTTTAGAAGTATTTTGATCAGATGATTTATCTTCATCTGCTAAATCTTCATTACCTAAATCTGCTGTTTTTCTATCTGCAAGTTCTTTATCCATAACTGCTTTCTCTACAGCTTCTAAATCTGCAGCTTCTTTCTCGATAGCTTCTATTTGTGCTAGATCTCTAATTCCATTTGCTTTATCAGTTTTAGTAAATGGATATTTAGCTTTAAATGTTGCTACTTCTTTTTCTGTAGGTTCAGCCTCATAATCACTAGAATTTCCTGAAAAGTCATCAAAACCAAGTTTTCATGAAACTTCACTCAAATTATCTTTTCATGAAGCATCACTCTCTAAACCTGGATCTTGACTTTCTACTGGAGATTCACTACCATCTCTTAGGTTTAAATATGAATTAATGGGATCTATAAATCTTTCTTTATTAGATACGTCATTAATGGGTATTTTATCCCCTAAATAATAATCAAATAGTAAATATACAGGTAAAGATAAATCAGAATTATATAAAATAGAATATAAATTAACTAATAGAGAAAAAAAAATCATAAATAAATTTACTATTAGGAATATTATTGGCAAAAAAATAAAAATTCTTTTTGTTTTTTTACCAACTACAATCATAATACTCAATAAACTTATATTAACAGGTATAATAAAAAAACTATATAAAAAAAAAGGAATAATAACTATAAATCCTACAAGTATAGGCAATAATACAGTTCAACAATAAGACATTAATTCGTCAAACCGTATTCTAGGGAAAGAAGCTCTTACCCATATAAATATAAATACCATAATACTAGATTTCACACCTAAAACAAATGCATTTAACAATCCTTCTATTAAAGGATTACTAATAATGGCATAAAAATAATTTAAATAATATGAAATATATCATGAAACATAATTTAAATGATTTTCAGTAGAATTAATATCACTGTCAGGTAAATAATTAGAATTACTAAAATAAAAATAATTAAGAAGATCATATATAGATCTTAACATAGAAATTATTATATCTAATAAATTAAAGGATAATAAATACCCACCTAAAAATAATATACAAGTTGTAATACATATAAGTACTATACTTGCATATTCAGCCAAAAAAAAGAAAACAAAAATAACAGCAGAATGTTCTGTCATAAATCCACTAACTAACTCAGATTCCAATAAATTAGCCTTGTATTGGTTTAAATTTATAAATTTTATTGTATACAAGACCTGAGTTTAAATATTTACCTACTGTGACTTTAGATATACCCAAATGATTAGCTATTTCTACATTATTATTAAACTTTAAAATTAAACTATCATCTAAATCATATATACCTACACCTAAAGGATACTTATTCTTTTTTTTACTTAAAATAGCTAAAGTTTCTTTGCTATGGCTTTTACCAAACATAGGATTTAATTTACCAGGTTTACTTATTAAAGCTATCGCCTCTTTAGTATGACTTTTACCAAACATAGGATGATTTTTCTTATTTTTATAATAATCTATCATCTTTAATCTTGCTTTTTCAGTATGCTTATAACCTAAAGAACTTGTAGCCGTACGTTTAAAATTATATAAAGTATCAAAGTCAAAATTTAAAATATAACTAGTTTCTATATCTGTTAAACTTTTAGAACTTATAATTTTACTTTCATATGTAAAATATTCATATATATATATTTTAAATTGACCTAACCCGTATTTACTAAATGCTTTATGTAAAGCATCATTAGATTTTTTATTGTTTAAATGTTCATTAAGTCTTAAGTAAAAATCTTTAGCGCTACCTATGTATTGATTACCATTTTTAGTATTAAAAAATGAATATATACCTCCTTTATGTTTTAATAATTTTATATGAGCTTCAATAAAAGTTTTAGAGTTTATATCTAAAATTAATACAGGAAGAGGATTATTTTTTTCAGAAGGTATATCGTTTTTAGGTTGTATATTTGATTTTGAAGTAGAATAATGTCTACGATTATTTATAGAAAAGCTTTTATTATGATAGTATATATTTGTCTTTATACTTTTATTATTTAAACTCAATTTCTACATATTTTATATCTTAAGATACATTTGGACTATATCTTATTTAAGCTAAACACAGCTTAAACTATCACGTGTAGTCTCTGAAGAATATAATATAGAACATACATTATATTTCCTGCTGGTTATATATTTATTAAAAATATATATATATTTCCCAGCATACTGTGATATTTAAAGAGGCCAAATAATGAGTAGCCTCTGCTAAATCAAAAGGAGCTCTATTAGTTTCAGCTACAGCTCCTATAAAAAATATAATGAATATAGGGAATAAAGGTATTATAAATCAAACATATCTTTGAGCTTCTATAATTACACCTATATTAAGACTACCTACTAATAAAACAACTAATAAAATAGCGGAACTTAATATTAATTCATAACTAATTAACTGAGCTGTACTTCTAAGTGATCCTAAAAAAGCATACTTAGAATTAGCTGATCATCCTGCTAATAATATTCCATACGTAGCCAAAGAAGATACAGCTAAAGCATATAATATACTTAAATTAAAATCTAAAATAGCTAAACCTGGAGAATATGGTATTATAGCATACCCTAATAAAGAAAAAACTAGAGTAATAATAGGACCAAGGAAAAATAAAATAATATTAGCTTGAGTAGGAGATACATATTCTTTTAATAATAATTTTAAAGCATCAGCAAAAGCTTGAAGAAGTCCATATCAACCTACCGCATTTGGACCTAATCTTCTTTGCATACTAGCCATAGTTTTTCTTTCAGCTATAGTAATAAAAGCTACAATAAGTAAACTAGGTATAACTACAATAAGAACCTCAATAATTGATATAACACTAAATAAATATAACATATTAAATATAAATTATATTTTACATAAAAATATATATAGGTATATCTCTATACTAAAAAAATTTTTTTAAGCCAAAATAAAACATTAAACCAAAATGTTTGAAAATAAATGTATAGTATTAATTAATAAAAGATGTATTATGTTATATAAGTATAATATTATATCAGTTTATATTATTTTAGTTATTATAAATAAGCAAATTTTATTATTAATTTTTTTTTAGTTTTTTTTTATTATTAAAAAAAAAATTTTTTTTATAACATAAATGCATTATATAAAAATGAAAAAAAATATAAACCATTATTTAACTTCATTTTTTTTGTATATTATATCTTCTTTTTAACATTTCAGTTTTATTTTCTAGTTCCACAGCAACAGTCATTAAACGATCAACTTCATCAGGATTCTCAATAACTTCGAGTTCTTCTCTTGTTGTTCATAACTTATTCTGAAATTTAGCATAATTAGTTAATACCTTTAAAACTCTTAAATCACTAACTCCAATTCTTTCCTTATCCTCTACAGTAATATAATATGGATGTCTTTGTATTCTATATGCAGGATTTACAGGCTTATTTATTTCCTCTTGATCAAAATACATAACAGGTCGAGGAGGAGGAGGCATTCTTTGAGAATCCAATTCTCTAGAACTAGGTCCAGCATTACCCATAACAACGTCACCATCAGGAGTACGCGTAACAGGTTGATTAGTAGATTCCGTAGGACTGTCTTCACGTAATGGTTCCGGAATAATATTTTCAGATTTCGATGAACCTATAATATCAGTTGAACATATTTTACGTAACTTACTTGGTCGTTGCTCTTCATTTATATAATCAACATTAGATGGTCCACGCTTTACCATACAATGAATAAAAACATCTTGGGTTGGTAATATAACATTAAAATCTTGAATAAATAAACCTATAATTACAAACAATGATACACCGCAGGGAGAAGAATAAATAAGAGATTTAACACCTAATGAAAGAACTCTAAACCCAAACTTTGTAATAAACTGCTCAAAAATAAATGGATCGATATAAAAAACAAAAAAAAATATAAATAATATTGTAAAAAAACCAAGCGATTTTACAATAATGTTACTAATCAGAATACGATTTCTATTAGATTGAGAAGAATTTAAGGTTTGTTGGTTAATATTCTCTAAAGGAACTGATCCTTTACTTAAATAGACAATATTAACCGCTCTTCTGGTTGCAAAAGGCCCCCCATATATATATTGTATAGCGTGTTTTCTAACACGCCTATTAAAGGTATTAATAGTAAGAAATATGAGAAATATAGAAAGGTTGATAATTGACCAAATTCTATAAACGGTGATTCAACGTGTTTAGCACCCAATTGCATTAAAATTAAGAAATTAACAACAAATATATAAAAAGCAGATTTACTTAAAGGTCTAAATTGCATACCTCTAGATCTACCTAAATCAACAATAGGTAATAAAAGTAATGTTAATATTGCTGAAAACATAGCTATAACACCTAATAACTTATTAGGTATAGATCTTAATATAGCATAGAAAGGTAAAAGATCAAAACCAAATTAATATAATTTAACGGTACTCTTTGACGAGAGCTTTATAAACCTAATTTATATAACATTTCTTCTATAAAATACGGTTTAACTAAAGAAATTAAAGTATCCATAGACTCCTTGAATATATAAATACGAGGTTTATTATCCCTGTTATAATGAATAGAACATTTCAAACCAAATTTATCTTGTAATGTAAACATAAGCTTATCAACATCTTGATTAGAAAAAGCATAAACACTTATATGTAAACCACTACCTTGACGACTTCCATCATCCATGATTCAGAAAGCTAAACCTATAGGGGTTAGTAATTGATAAATATTGTTAGGAACCTTCTTTATTTTATTTTCATAAAAAAGGTCTCTAAAATCATTAAAACAAGGAAGTTGCATAGTGGTAAATGATATAGCAGTATACATTTTGTTACTTCTATTATCCTTAACTAATCTAGATTGAGGTTTATAATTATTAGCACAAAAAATAAAAAAAAAAACTTAAAACATAATCAAAATAATTCTTATGTTTAATGGCTGTTTGAGCATAAACTAATCTAGAGTTAGAAGAAGGTGATCTTTGTACTATGTGACCATCACCAAGAAGAATACCAACTAATATGTCTTTTATATTATTAGGGATCGTAATAAGAGCTCTTTCACCGGAAGATAAACGTTTAATACCTTTTGTTGAAGAATAATTACGAATTACCATAATAAATAATAAATATATAGTATATAGATCAAATTAATTTTTATAAAAACATTTACATATAAACTGTGTAATATTTTTATAAATAATATTACTATTACGCTGGACTATAACTTCATTTATTTATAATATAATTTAATAACTGTAGAATAAATTAGATGTTTCGTGTTTAGTCTCTGAAGATTAATTGAAACTTATTCAATCATTTCCTGCTTATTATCTTTATTAGACTTTCAAGCAATTTACGAAATTAAGTGACATCTTTTCTTATATCACTCAGGCACTATAGCAGCAGGGGTTTGCATAGGATTAGCCCGGATATGCCTTATGTTTAGATTTGTTTACTATTTATACAACAATATGTCATATATAAAATTTATTTATATGTATTTATTCAATCTGAAATAATATTATCTCTGTATTTAATAGCTGAATATAGAGCTTTATCTTCTCCTCCTAAAGTAGAGAACATAAAGGCTTTATTAGACTTAGGTATTTTTAATGTGGAAGGAAAACGAACTTGTCAACCTCTAATTTCTTTATTAGATTTATAAATAGGAGATATATATAATTCACCACTAACTCTACGACTTGATGCTTTTTTTAATCAATTATTTAATCTTTCTATTCATACTTCTTTATCCGTAAATCTTTCATTAACAGAATAATATATTTTATTAATAAGTAAATTTAAACCTAAATAAGTATGATGGCCTCCGTCATTAATTAAACGGTGCGTTCAAGTTAATAAATTAAAACTATCTTTTTTTCAGTATAAAAAATATGAATACTTTATAAAAAAAGGTAATAAACCCTTAAATATATTATCTATACCCTTAACAGTTACAGAAATAATTGTAGAACTTTCTCATAAACTAGCTTTTATACCTATACCTACCAAATAATTAGTTATTATTTCCATTATTATCCTATTAGATTCTACATTTGATTGTATAATATTAAATAAAGGTATAATAACTATAGTACTATTTTTATCTTTTCATTCTAACTTTAAATGTAATGTACCATCACCCAAAAAAAAACCTAATATGAAAAGAAAAGATGGATGTACTTTGTTGTCACCATAATTAAATTGAGGTAATTTTTTTAATAAATTAGTATCTAAGTTAAGAGAAATTAATTTTTCTTTTAAATCTAATTTATAACGAGATTTATGAGGTGTTAAAGAATAAGCAATACTTATTAATAAAACTTTTATTAATTCATCTGAGTCTTTTAAATTAGTTTTTAGTTCGAAAATTTTTTTTAATTTTAGAATTGCTTGATATTTTGCACCATAAAGCATATAAAAATAAGGTATAAACACATTAAGAAAAGTATCTCAACCTGATAGTCTATAGTGAATAACAAATTTACCAAAATTATTAATAGTAATATTAAAAATACCTTTATTATCTAAAGCATTATTTAATCTAATAAAAAAATATGCACTTTCTTTAGAAAAAAGTTGAGTAGCCGTACAAAGAGGATAAAAATTAAAACCTGATCTAAATATACCTCCAATATAACCTTCTGCTTGTCAAAAACCATTAGCTAACATACAAAATTCTTTATCTGAACCATTATTAGGAATATAATTTTGTTTTAATTTTAAAAACAAAATTTTTACTTCATAAAGAGTCATTTCTTTATTATCCCATTTACCTTTATTAGATTCTACTTTTTCTGATTCGCTAATAAACATATTATAATAATATATAATTATATTATACGCACAAAGAAGTAAACAAAACCAGAAACCTTATAGGCCTTTCCCCTAAATAGTTTAAACTATTTATTTAACAAGTAATAAGTACTCTGCATTTTTTCAAACGGGGCCTGACTATATCTTAAGCTTTTAATATATTAATTTAAAGCCAACCAACATTTAGTCGATGAACTGCACTCCATAGAATAAATTAGATAGTTAATTAAAAATTAACTTTATTTAAATTAAATGGAGCTTGGCTGCGGATTACCTATTTATCATTAGATAATCAATTTCGATTTTACCATACCACGAGTCATTACCTGTGCCATAAACTATGTTACCATGTTTACTTGGTTGAAATTGCTTTAAAGCTTTCCCGTCAATTTGATGGTTTCGCCTTTATAAAAAGACTAGCTAGAAGTTTATTCTAACTGTAACTAAGCTGACTTCCTAATTACATAATTTTCACTATCACCTAATACATTAGGCATAAAGAATACAAATAAAGATAATACAAATATAAATAAAAATATTGTAATTAAATCTTTAAATATAAAATAAGGAGCAAAAGGTAATTTATCATAACCTCCGGAAACTCCTAAAGGATTGTTAGATCCTGCACTATCATGTAATGCTATTAAATGCATTAAAGCTAAAGCTGCTAATACGAAAGGTAATACAAAGTGTAATGCAAAAAATCTATTTAAAGTTGCATTATTTACACTAAATCCTCCTCAAATGAACTCAACGATATCTTGTCCAACTCATGGTATAGCACTCATTAAGTTAGTAATAACTGTCGCACCCCACAACGACATTTGACCATATGGAAGTACATAACCCAAGAAAGCAGTTCCCATCATTAATACTAAAATTATAGTACCAATAGTTCAAACTAAAGTTCTAGGTGTTATATATGATCCATAATAAAACCCTCTACCTATATGTAGATACACTAAAAAGAAAAAAGCTGATGCAGTATTAGCATGTAAATAACGTAATAATCATCCATTATTTACATCTCTCATAATCTTTATTTAATAAATATTTATTATATTAACCAGTAGATATAGAATCTATGGGTTCAGATCTAATTAAATATTTAGATTTATATAGTTTGTTAGTATCGATGTATCTATTACATGTGTTACTGCTAGGTTTTTTTTTATAAAAAAAACCATGGAACAGGCAAAGCCTGTTCCTAGCCTGACGGCTGGCGAAGCCGGCCTGAAGGCCAGCCTCGCTAGGATTTAAACCTAATGCTTTATGTGCATTACTATAAGAATTAAAAGGAGAACCTTTTATTAAATTACCATTACTATATATATAAATAGATTTACTTATCTTATTTAATATAGTATAATTACGTACTTTTATAGTATGAGGTATAATTAAATTAATATCAAAAGGAGGCTTTATTAATTTTATATTGTCATATTTTTTTAATATCTCAGTAATAATATCATTTACATTTTTTACAGTACCAGTACTATATCTATTATTTAAAATATCTGATATATCTAAAAATAATTTTCTACCTTCAGGTAAAAGATAATAACCTTCTATTTTTAATAGTAAAGCTATTCTTCATAACTTAAAACTCATACCTTTAAAAGTGTACATGGTATGTTTATCTAATAAAGGTAATATATAATAATATAGGCCATCTACACTACTTATAACTAACGATACAACGTTGGTTTTAGTATTTGTTGTGCTTAATATATTTAAAGGTAATATATCAGTACCTTTAGGTAAACTACTTTCTAAATTACTTAAAAACTTTAAAATAGAATTCAAACAAACATAACTTGTATTTTTCTGAGCAACTTGGAAATATAAAGATGAGCCAGTTTTAGTTCCAAAAGTTCCTTCACCTTCTAAAAACCCTATAAATCAATTAGAACTTATTATAGTATCTACTGAATTAATGTTATATGTGAAATTGGTTCTTTTAAGATTCATACCTTCTTTAAGTTTAATTATTATAGATTTATTAACATCTGATAAAGCATTATCGTTATCTTTTATTTTAACTGCTTTATAAAAGTCCTCAAAATCTAGTAACCGGCTTTGCCGGTTACATGATTTTTTATAAAAAATCTAGTAATTTACTTGTAAATAAAGTATAAATATTAAATATAGAACAGATGAATTTTATTTCTGTAAAATCTTGTACTACAAAAGAACAACTATTACGAGTTCTGTTTATAACAACACGTCCTATATTAAGCTTAGACTTAATTATATTAAGTGTTTCAATATCATCTATGTGTAATGATATCATAAATCTAAATCTTATATATGAACGATCTAAACTAATCAGAAAATTACCTTCTGCATCTGTAAATCCTGAGAATCATTGCAAAAAATCCTTATTTATATTATTTATGTTAAATTTTTCTTTTTTATTTGAAATAGTAGAATATTTATTTACCTTTTTCTTAGGTTTAATCTTAGAAACAATAACGAAATATAGTAGTTCAGTTCTAATAAACTTGAAATCGCTAATCTATATAACATTAACTTTAGTTAACAAAGGACTATATAATTACCTATAAAGGCATTAAGATTTTAGTCTCTGAAGATTCATTAATAACTGAAAAAAAAAATAATTCAATACTTAATGTTTTCCTGCTGATTCACTTCATAAGTGTTCCAGCAACTTACTTAATTTAATGAGCACAATATGAATTTATGCTCAACAGAATTAAAGGCTTCTAACACACTAGGATTGTAGTGCATGGCTAATGTAACACCTGTTATAATTTGGATAACTAAACAAAGACCTAATAAAGATCCAAAATTTCATAAATAACTTATATTTGAGGGTTCGGGTGAATCAATAAGATAATCATTACCTAAACCTAATAAACTATGACTTTTTAAGAATCTCAACGTTTAAATTATACTATACACAAAAAAGATGTAATCATAACAGTTTAATAATTAAAAAAAAAAGAACAATTTATATCAGACAAATAATACATATAACAGTTTAATTAAATATCAACTATACTTTTATTTTTTTTTTAAGGCAATAAAAAAAAAAAATAAACTTACAATTTTTTTTCTGTAAGGGAAAAAAATAAAATTACAGTTTTTTTTATACTTTAATTAAAAAGGATATAATAAGAAATATATAATAAAAGGGATATGTGACCTAATGAGATCGGATCATTATGACTTGAACATAAGTATTCCTCTTCCCAAAAGAGGCGCCTAACCAACCCGGCCCTAATCCGTGTTCAGAGAATATCCGATTCGAACGGATGTGGGTTTTACACCAAATAAGTTTCAAGCTTATCGCTTTAAACCACTCAGCCAATTCTCTAATTATTTTCTATATATATACATATTAAAATATTAATAAAATATATTAATATTAATATATATATGGTATTAATATTATACATTAATGTTATATATATATATATTAATATTATGATTCCTCGATGAATCGAACATCGATCACATCCTTATCAAAAACATGCTTTACCTATTAAGCTAAGGAACCTAATATATTATAAACAAGAGCATTCAGACTTGAACTGAAAACTAGAAGTTTGAAGCTTCTCATTTTACCTTTAAATTATACTCTTTAATTTTTTTACATTTTAAAAATTATATGTATAATTTAAACGGAAAAGAGATGATTTGAACATCTAGGTGTAAATACACAATATTTAGCAAATATCTTGCCTTACCAAATAGCGACTTTTCCTTTAATTATTACGAGTTAGATCGGCTTCGATCCGACATCTACTTTCTTGACAAAAAAGTTCTCTACCTATTAAGATACTAACTCTACTTACGGCTAACCGAAATCGAATCGGTACAGTTCGAGTGGAAATCGACGAGACTACCATTATCCTATAGCCGCTACATGAGATCTATGAGATTTGAACTCATATAATAATGATTAAAAGTCATATGCTTTACCATTAAGCTAAGATCCCTTTAATTTTTGCAACAATATAGTAAATTACTGGTTACCGTAGACTATTAAAGGCCAGTTTCTTGATATTAGGTTATAAAAAAAAAAAGATATATATACATACATTTTTTTATATTAAATAATAACATTTAAGGAATAAGTGATTCGAACACTCAACAAACCGCGTGTAAAACGGTTGCTCTACCAATTGAGCTAATTCCTTTAAATTTTTATATATTTATAATATACATTTTTTTCTTAAATAAAAAAGATAAGCCCTTAAGATGAATTGAACATCTATCAAAATATTAACAGTATTCCGCTCTACCATTGAGCTATAAAGGCTATAGTTTAAAAATATAAATAAAAATATTTATAAATAATAACTATAGGAAGAAAAGGAATTGAACCTTTGACAGCTTATAGCTATTGAGTTTACAGCTCAACCCGTCATACCAACAAACGGAACCTTCCTTTTATAAAAAATTTTTTTTTTAAGTATTTAGCTTATACTATATTTATAATTCACGTAAAAGATTTAAATAATTTTCTAATGTATGAGATTCTATACTAACAGGCATAGAATGATGTAATAAACCACATAATTCTGAACATTGGCCTAAAAATACACCAGGTCTATTTATTAAAGCAGAAACTTGATTTAGTCTACCAGGATAAGCATCACATTTAATACCTAGAGAAGGTACAGCGTAAGACGAACATAATATTGTCTATTTATTTATATTTAAATTAGAAAAGATATACCCTTTATTTCACCTGAAGATCTACCCTTTATTTCACCTGAAGGTATACCCTTTATATACTACACTTGAATTCATAAATTTACTAATCTTATTTCTATCAAGTATTACATTGTTATCTTTAAAATATGAAACTGCAGTAATTATATTTGAAAACTCTAATTTTTCTTTTGTTGTTACATTTGTAACAACAAGCCCTTTACTAATCCTTTGGTTTTTTTTAAAGAGATTTCTCTTTTCTTTAATAAATTGACTTAATTCTAAAACACTCATATTAATATTATTAGCTATTGATATAGGTTCGTTTGTAACTAAAAAAAACCCTAAAATTACTCGTTTACTTTTAATACCTTTCTTTATAGTATTAGGATGTATACCAAAGTTATCTTTAATTTCATATAAAGAACGACTAACATGATATAAAATAGTACCATCACTATTATAGAAATAGATCGTATTACCTTGTGTAACTCTAAAATTTACAACTCTTTGTATATTTAAATTAAATTTTGCACTTAATAGATAATATTGTTCTAAAAATAAAAAATAATAATTAGAACTAAATTTTTCAGGCATAACTATTACATGTAGATTAAAAGCTTCAAGTCCTTCTTGTTTAATTAAAGGTATTAATAATTCTTTATCATTATTAAAATGTAAAAGATTAAAATACTGATCTAACCTTCTAGAGAGACTCTTAGTAGAACCTACAAAATTACTACCTGTAGGTTTATGTGTAAAGATATATACTCCAGCTTTACCTGATTTAGTTTTAGATGTACCTATTAAATTATTATATAACTTATAATCATTATCATTTAATGGCAAATCAAACTTTACAATAGGTAAATTCTTTATATTATCAAGTTCATCTTTTGTTATAAAAACTTCTTGGTTTATTACTAATTTATTTATATCTTCATTAGTAACACTAGCTAAATCATTGTGTAATACAAAGTTATCTCTACTAGAAGCCGAAGAGGCTTCATGTAACAGGCCGGGCCTGTTACTAGGCGACGACTCATGTGTCGCCATGGAACTTTTTAAGTTCCTAGAAGACTTTACGCTATATTTACATACAATAGGGCTAAAAGCGAGACTATAATTAAAAACATAAATACATTTAATAATATATATAGTATATATGTTAAACAACCTTATTATAATGTTCTCATTATAATGAAAACATACCCTTATTGATTTTACTACATACAAGAATACTAATCAATAGTGGGGTATATTATTATGATTCCTTTAATCTTAGACTACTTAATTTCACCTAAGAGCCGGTTTCCCGGTGGCCAGAGTACACCTTACAGTATATTTATACTGAAGAACCATCTACTCGTTGCTCTTTTACAATAATTAACTTTATATACCATATATCAGTATATGTAATATATTGATTTAGATCCGCGATTATCCATTTTACTTACGACTATCTTCTGATTTGTTACCTTACCTGAGTAATTAGTTCAGCCACCTGCATCCTTTCGGATACGGCTTGGTATCAAAAGCTTTAGGACTTCCCCGGAATTTGGCTCTAATACACAATTATCTATGTATAACATCTCCAGATGTTACTATAAATCTTACATGAGTAAGCTCAGGTAAAATAACTTTATTATCAACCTCTAACATTCTAAGGCTACCGTACTCTAAATCAGTTTCAGGTACTATATAAGAATCAAATTCTACAAATTCGTTTTCTGAATTTAAAAAGTCAGGGTATTCATAACTTCAATATCATTGATGACCTTCTACCAATACTGTTAAATTAGGATCTGTAACTTCATCCATTAAATATAATAATTTAAAACTAGGAAATGCTATTAACATTAAAATTAATGCTGGCGTAATAGTTCAAATTAGTTCTATTAATGTACCATGGTTTACATATTTATTACTAATAGGATTATTACTATATGAAAAATTTCTTACTACAGATATTAAAATTCAACCTACACTAAAAAGAATTATAACTAAGTAATACATAATATTATTATGTAATTCGACTAACGCTTCCATTTGTGGACTAGCACTATCTTGAAAATATAAACCCCAAGCTCTAGGGGCATCACATAGATCTATAATAGAATGAAATATTGTTAAATTAAAAATAAAATATGAACAAACATGCTCTATATTAAGACTATTAATAATAGAGACAAGAAGGAATTGAACCTTATATTTAAGATCTGCAATCAAAACGGAAAACCATTTCCACTTATCCCATTTATATTTTTTATTAATTATTTGCGTAATAGTATTATATATTTACATAATAATTTTTAAATTTACGAGAAAAAGTCTTAAAAAATAATTATAACATAACGCCTCTATGTTATAGACCGTTTTTTTTTTAGGTCAGCTAAACTATAATAATAAAAAGCACTTCAAAAAATTAAAAAGTATAAGGCTAGCCTCGGTAGAAGGCAGTCCTAACCGACCTTAGGTCAACAAAGCTAGGTTTTTTTTATAAAAAAAGCATGGAACAGGCTTTGCCTGTTCCTAGAAGCCAAAGAGGGCTTCATGGAACTTTTTAAGTTCCTAGGTTTATATATATAAACCATGGAATTTTTTTAAATTCCTAGGCGACGGCTTTGCCGTCACCATGGAGCCTTTGGGGCTCCTAGGTGCCGGCTCTGCCGGCACCATGCTTTTTTTTTTTAAAGCTAGGAGAGAAAATCGAATTCCCATCATTAATGCATGAAATTAAAGTTTTAACCTATTAAACTATCCTAGCTTTAATAACAAATACATAATATTATTTTTGTATTAAATACAAAGTTAATATTATGTATAAATATTATATATAAGGGAGGATACCTTGACTTGAACAAGGAACTTACTGTTCCACATACAGGTGTTCTACCATTTGAACTACATCCACCTGACAACCATAATACTTACTTAATATAGTTATTACAATTAAACAAAAAAACTATAAAAAAGAATTTTTTTTATTAATAATATTTCGGAGGAGTGACTCGAACACTCATACATAAACACCAAAAATTCATGACTTTACCTATTCGTCTACTCCGAATAAACAACTTAACAAATATGAAGTTACAAGATTTAATAGTTTAACATATATAGTATATAATTTAATACTATTTTTATAAATATAATATATATATTATTTTGTAATAATACTTTTTTTTTAGTATGAAAAAATTTTTTTTACATAAAAAAAAAATAGTTATTAAATTGAACATAATAATTATATATAGATAGTAAGACTTGAACTTACATGGGAAATCCACCTCGTTCTAAGCGAGACCTGTCTACCAATTCCAGCATACCTATAAAAATGTAAAAAATATATTTTGATATCTGATATACACTTAATAATAAAATTAAAACATACTAATAATTTAATATTAACACTAAAAAAAAAAATGCCCAAGATAAGATTTGAACTTATAACCTAAACATCTTCAGAGTTCCGCTCTACCAATTGAGCTACCTGGGCTATTTAAATTTTTACATGTAAAATTTAACTAAATAATTAATGGAGATATTAGGTGTCGATCCTAAAATAATGATATGCAAAATCATAGTTTTACCAGTTAAACTATATCCCCTATTATACATATATTATTAATATATATATATATCATTAACATATAATTAATATTAGCTGACCTTGAAGGGGGTCGAACCCTCAGATGTAACAGTGAAAGAGTTATGTCTTAACCATTTGACTACAAGGCCTAAATAGATTAATATATATAGATTAATATATATATGTTTTATCCGAAAAACGACTTGAACGTTTATGGTATCTCAACCAATAAATTTTAAATTTATCCTGTCTACCAATTCCAGCACTCGGACTATTTTAAGGCTAAAATGATTCGAACACTCATCTGAGCTATCATGAGCAGCTTGCTTTACCTATTAAGCTATAACCTTTTAAAGCGGCCAAAGGATTTGCACCAATATTTACTGATCATGAGTCAGTTATGTTACTATTACATTAAACCGCCTATATAGTATTTAGATTATCTTAATTATTTACATATATAACCAAAGACCAGTTTTGTTGGTCTTTCATTAGTAAACCTAAAAACCAGAAGCCCTTTTTGGCTCCATGGTTTTTATAAAACCTAGTACGAGATTTGCACTCATATCTTCCGATTACAAAACGGGTGCATTACTATTATGCAAACCAGGCAGCCATAATAACCCAAGAAACATCTTTATATTAAATCTATTAAGTATTTATATATTTTGTAAAAAAATAGCGATATACTATTAAATTATTATAATATTTCGATATTTATATATTTATCGATAAATATGCAAATTAGTTTATAATAAAATTAGTACTTTATACCTAAATAAATCAAATTAAGTAAAGCTAAAGCCTATGAATAAGTATATATTAAATATAATACTTATCGTATTGTAGTTTTATACTACATATATTTAAGAGTATCCTAAAGTAAACTTCGTGTCTATATGCATTCAACACTTATTTTTAACTAACTTAGCTTTCCTGCCATGCCTATAATATTAATGATTTAAGTTATATTCTTAATCTAATGAAGAATTAATCTAATTAGATATAATTCAAGATATTATAAAACCATAACAAATTAATTACGGGTCATTATTATAAACAACAGGTAAACCATAGGTTAGCATACCCAACTCCTCTCGTACGAAGGGGCTATCCTTATTTTACTCTAATTATCTTTAGAAGATAGAAACCATACTGTCTCACGACGTATTTAACCCAGCTCGTGTAGCTCTTTAATCGACGAACAGTCGAACCCTTCATGATTCCTGCGTTCATGTGGATGAGCCAAGCCGACATCGAGGTGCCAAACTGCGCACTCAATTTGTACTCTCTGGCGCAATTAGCCTGTTCAATTTTGTTATATTCCATTTTTTTTAAAATGGTTCAGACTATTTCTTTATTTATTTAAACTATATATAATTATTTTTACTTTAAAAATAATAAAAATATAAATACTGCTTACAACTAAAAAATTAAAAAACATCTATAATTATAATATGTATATTAATAACTACTAATTCATCCTTTTAACCCAAAAGATCCATTACGAGATGTAGAGTTTACTAATGTATATTGTAAATTAGGTTTAGCATAACCTCTTAATAAAACAGAAGATATACCTTTATATGAAGAATATATATTTTTTAAACTACCCTTATGTCTAGCTTTATATACAGATCTAGAAGCAGTTAGACGTCTAGTTAATCTACCTGATGTTTCAAATCTAATACCACTTACATTTTTATATCTAATAGAATGTAAAATGTTATCTTTATTTTCATAGTTACTAGAAGCCGAAGAGGCTTCATGTAACAGGCCGGGCCTGTTACTAGGCGACGACTCATGTGTCGCCATGGAACTTTTTAAGTTCCTAGAATCATCCATAAAATATAAAATTCATGAAGGCAATCTTACCATCCTTAAAGCTTTTTTTATTACTTTTAACACTTTATTTTTTCTATTACTTAATTTTACAGCTATAGATTCTGAAAAAATATCACTATTTAATTGTACAGATTTTAAATTAACTATGTTAAATTCTATTTTCTTTTTATATATCTTACTCAATATACTAATTAAACCAAAACCTTTATAGTTTAAAAATAAATTTATAAATTTATATTTATTAAAAGTAACTATTTGATTAAGATACAATAAAGATATTAATTTTTGAAAAGTATAATAAAATCTTTTTTTATATATAAAATTGTAGCTCATTACTTTTGTTTTTGAATAAAAAGGATTTAATAATATATGTTTAAATTTAGGAGGACACAAATATAGGGGTTTTATTTTGTAACAACTCAATACATGAAGATTAATCAATGAATATAATAATTTACTAAAATATTTTATCTGTGCATTTTTTTTATTTATAAATTTATTATAAAGTTTAGTATATTTATATGATTTATTAAAACTATTATCTAATTTATAATTATTATTAGTCATTAATCTTTTTAATTTAAAATAGCTAAAATTATTAAATAATTTATCATTAATTATTTTTTTTGTAATTAGCTTTTTTCTTAAAAAGTTAAATTCTTTAAATAAATTTTTAATGTTTTTTAAAAAAAATTTTTTAATTGAACTTTTTAATATTTTTAAATATTTACGGTTATTGTTATTAAGAATAAAAATAGTAAATATAACTTTATTATTAGTATGTTTAATTTGAGACTTACTTAACAATAACTTATCATTCGAAAACCGTGTATTTTTTACACGTTTAATTTTTAATGCATCTTTATATTCATTCTTTAAAATTCTTATATTAAAGTAAGATTTAAATAAAAACTTAACTAAATTATCTTTATACACCAAGTTTTTAATATAATTTTTATCATAAGAATATATACTGTTATATCATTCTCTTGTATAACCTGAACGGTGTACAGTATGATTTGGTTTATTTACGCTTAAGTTTTTTAATTCCTTTGATTTAATTAAAATATTATTATCTGAAGTATGAGAATAGTAATTATTTAAATAATAACAGTTAAAATATTCATTATTAATTATATTTTTTTTTTTATTTTTTAAAATTTGTAAAATAAGTTTTTTCATTTAAATAATGTAGTATAAATGTATAATTTATATAAATAATATATAAATATATAGTATAAAATAAATACTGGAATTAATTTTTAATTACTTTTTAGTCGTTGAACATACTTATATATAATAAGATTTGCTTCAAATATACAAATTAAATAACATTTAATATGTTTTTTTTGAAATTTATCCAGTTTAATTACCAATATTTTATTATAATCCCTTTTTTATTAGATAAAAATTAAGAGATATCAGGTATTATACATTACTTATTTAAGTAACTAATATCCTTATATATTAAAAATCGGAGGACTAACAATTAATCCCTAGCGTAGCTTTTTCAATAATACAAGACCTTTCCCTACAGCATCTTGCGATCCTTATGCCCTGCTTACACAACTGATAGACATGTAAGTCAAACAGTAAAGTAAGATTATGCCATTAAACCTTAAAAGTAAATATGAAAATCGTTATTAAGTCTTATTAAACGACTTAATTACAACTAATTACATTATATATATTATATTAATATATATTAATGTTTATTTTTACAACTATGTTCCATATAATTAAAATCTTACTTAAAAAAAAAATTACACTAACTCAATAGAAAAGTAATTGAATAAACTTATAAATTAAAAAAATTTATAAAGTAAATAAAAGACTAATATATATATAGTTATCTTATCTAAAAAGTATAAGATAATTATAAATTACGTATTTAACTTTGGATACTCCCAGGTACTCTTTATGGGGTCTGTGCCCCGCATAAACCATCAACTAGTCAATATATTTCTTGTATCACCCTTTATGGGCCCTACCTTCCCGGGTGATATATCAAATTTATTTTTTTGGCTGCTCCAAGTGTATGGTGACATAGATAGGACCCATTATCACCATACAATATCCAAACCCTTTTGTGACTTAAGGGAACCCTCTACCAAATTAAGGTCACCTCACTTAGGTCACCAAGTAAAAGACCAAAGTAAGGTCACCAAATTAAGGTCACCAACTTGAGAGCTAGTGAACCCCTTAAATCAACAACGATAAGTATTACAACAATCTTTAATTCCAGTAAAAAAAAGTAAAGGTATTTCATTTTTGTTAAAACTACCTTATCTAATCTACAACTTATACACCAGACATTAAATCATAACTAGTTACAGTAAAGCTGCATAGGGTCTGTCGAGATAGGTTGTCTTATCACTAAGATTTCCCCCTCCAAGAACTGTACGTGCTACTTTAATAGCATACAGCTCAAGCTTTTATTTCATGTTTTGAATGAAAAAGTTTATAAAAAATACTGCTTATCTTTAGAAGAATAATTATAACCCTTTTTAATTTCAAGGCTATTAAATTTATTTAAGGAATTTTTTAATGAAACTTCATTAAATTTTCTACCTCTGTTCATATTTGATTTTATTTCCTTTATTTTATCTAAACCACTTTTCGTTTTATGTTGATTATTAGACTTTATTTCTATTATTTTTTTTCAATCTAAAAAATCTAAGCGTTTAGTAGTAAACATAGGGTTATTATCAATAAAATTTACAATAGCATCATTATTGTTAACAATAACTCTTGTAACGCTACGACTTTTTCTACACTCACTTAATTTTGTTATATCATACTTAGGTTTAAGATAACCATGACCTAAATATAAGATAATAGCTTCAAGTAAGAAAACATCATGTGAATTTTGAGCTATTTCCAATGTATTGTTAACAACTTGATAAGGTTTACCCTTATTAAATGTATTACTTGTATTACACTGGAAAGATCCCTCTCCGTCAATAAAAGCTTGAAGTCATGCATCATTTATTTTAATATCTGTGTTTTTTAGGTAATATCATCTTTCTTCAAAAGATCTTTTAGAGTTCATTTGACTCTTTAGATATAAAACAGAATTAGATTTACTAATTTCTATTTTTTGTAAAAAAATTGCTTTTCTTCATGATAAATAATCCAATTGTTTAGAAGTTTTTAATGGATATTTATCAAAATGAGGTATTATTGTTGATATTAGTGCATCAATATCAGACACAATAAATTTATACCCCGATGTATTTTTGTTATCAACGTAAACATAACCTTGATTGAAAAAATCTTTTAAATATTTTAATATGTTTATAGAATGATTAATTTGAGTTACTTTAAAAGAAAAAGTAATCTTATTTGATTGAGAATTATAGTTTATACTGAAATTTCCTTCAGCGTCCACTATTCCGGTAACCCATCAAGGGTTTAATTTATGTATATCTAAATCTAATTTAGAGTTTTCTAAATTTAAATTTAAATTTTTAGGCGTAGTTGAATATAATTTTAATGAATTTGTTTTTATTGTGATAGTAGCATTATTTGTTTTGATTTTTTTTTGTTTTTAAGTGTTAACTTACATAGTACCGTTCATTTATCTCTCAGGTTAGGGGGCTAGCCTTCTGAGACCTGAGCCCAACTACTCGGCCTGCCTCTAGGCTTACAGGTACCTACTAATCTACTATGTAATACTATAATTAACACTTGCCTGTTGAGAGATAGATAAAATTAACGTACAGAATAGTTAAAGTTAAATGGAACAATACTATTACCTAATAAAACAATTAAGAAAAAAAATATAAAGATATAACGGGAAAATTAGAAAGTGTTAAGTAATAAAAAATAAATAAAAATTCTTACTTATGTGAAAATAATTCACAATTTTATCATTCTAAGTGTTAACATATTAAATTCTTTAATATAAGATTTTTTTTACAAAAAAAAAAACAAAATTTTACAATAAACTTTATAAAAGCCAGTTCTAAGTTAGCATCCTTTCAGATTAGGTATAACCTTATCCATTTTATTACCGAATGGCCTTAGCTTTTTAGAACATCCTTTACCCACTAATGTATATTTAATTTCACAATTAAACTTCTTTATAAAAAAAGTTATAAAGGCATTATTGGGCTTACCTAGTTTACTTAATAACACCTTAATTATTACCTTAGGATCCCAACTATACGTATATTGATATGTAGACCCATTAATATATACACGAAAAAGTATATATGCAATCAATAGCAAAGAAAAAATTATTTTTTTGTTAGATTACGCTTCAAACATCGGATTCAAAATAAATTTATCCATAGTAATATAGTCCACTTACAATCTGTAAATTAAATAATAAAATACAGGTAAGCTAGCTTAAGCTAATTAACGAGCTTTACACAAAAAAATTACTTTTAATGCATATCGTCTGGACTCTAATGATGGGTTATTAGGTGGGTTCTCACCACATTGTTATTAAGTACTTTTCTAGTCGCACTCTCGTCTATCTAAAGATAAGCAGTATCTTCACTGCTATTCCAATTTCACTGAGCTAATCATTGAGACAGCTGTTGCATCGTGAGATCATTCATGCGCGACATCATTTAAATGCCAAGGTATTTCGCTACCTTAGGACCCTCATAGATAAGGCCGCCATTCAATAGTGGGTTCCTTTAAAATCTAGCTTATGTTAAATATGAATTACCTAAAAGAAAGAGGTATCTCTCTCTTTTTTTTTTAATTTAAATATTAATTTTTTTTTAATTAAAAAAACGTGGGTCTACCTCGTTAACAAAAGTCTAAAAATGTAGTCGTTAACCAGTCATTATAGGGCAGATAGCACACTCAGTACTTAGATTTTCATCTTATGCAGAGTGCTTTGTTTTAATTAAACAGTCGTGCAACACCATTTTATGTCTCCTCTAACTTTTAAATTTAAACAGTATAAGTTTAAAATAAAAAATTATGGCATACCTTCTCCCGCAGTTACGGTATCATTTTGCCGAGTTCCTTAATGATTATTAGCTCAAACACCTTTGTATTCTCTACTTGCTTACTCGAGTTAGTATCTAGGTACGGTTAGGAATAAATCCATGGCTAATTTTTTCTTGAACACCTACTATATATAGTAAGTGTTAACGTAAATGATAACACTCACGTTAACGTAAACGATAACGTGAATGCTATGTAATTTGGTATGTCTCACTAGACTCAAATTACTGCCTATCTACTAACCACATAATCATCATCTTATTATTCTTTAGAATTAGACTTAGATACCGAATATAATAGATAACCATAAGCTTAAGGTGATAGCATAAACTTTATTACTTAATACATTAAATCAATAACGTATCTTTCATTTCAGAATAGCTATTTTTTCGTTACTCATGTCAGCATTATCACTTGAGATATTAATATTATATTAAAAACATAAAAATATTTATTTACTCAATGTTCCGCTACCCCATAAATACTACATAATAAATTATAAACATATAATAAATTTAATTTTACTATAAACCTACAATATATAGTTAAATATGGACAAGGTTTCGGTGTATTATTTAGATCCGTTATATTTTCGGCGCTTCTACTGTCATTAATAATTATTAATATTGAATTAGTGCTCTGTTACGAGATCTTCAAAAAGTGGCCGCTTCTAAGCCTATTTCCTAATAGAATAACATAAGTACTTCCTTATTTTCACTTAATAATAACTTTGGAACCTTAAACACTTGTTCTGGGCTGTTTCCCTTTAGACTTACACGGATGTACTTTTTAGTTTATTTCTAAACAAAGCTAAGTACATTTATCCCTGAACAGATTATATCTATCCATTTAGACATTTTCTTTTTTTTTTATAAGAAAATTTTTAGCTATAACTAAAAAAAAATTTTTAGCTATAACTAAAAAAAAATAATTTAATCTACATCATCAAATATTGATGGAAAACTTTCTAAATAATCATCTGTAGATATTTCTTTAGTCTTTCCAATATTATCTGAACCAGATTTAGAGTCTGTTTTATCTAACTTTACATTATAAAGTTTACCTAAAACACTATTCCTTTCTAAACCTTTTTTTACAGCTTGTCTTGAAATACCTAAAAATTCCCCAGCCTCAGTTTGAGTAGAAAACTTAGTTTCTTCACCCGTATCTTTATTAACTAAAATAACCCCAACGCCTTCACGTTCAGTTGTTTTTTGTTTTATGTTTTTAAGGGCTTCTTCACTTAAAGGATTGTTTTTACGGTATTCCTTAATACTTTTAGATAACTTATCTAAAGTTTCCTCTGTAAAAATTCTACCAATATTAGCTTGAGATAAATTATCTTTATGTTCTTCGCTAAAAACTCTTCCTTTAAGTTTATCTAAGGTTTCAGGTGAATGTTTAAATCCTTCTAAACTATATGCTTGAGTTAATATATTATACTCAGGTCTACAACTATCTAAATAATGCTGTTCTCTATCTTTTACTTCGCTTCTATCACAATACTCTAAAATTTCTAATTTAAATTTAGAATGACCATATTTAAGCAATGCTTTATCTATGTGTCTAGGATTACCTTCCAATTCTTTAGTATTATAATATCTACGTAGTCTAGTTGTTAAATCAACAGCACTACCTACATATGTATCTCCTGTTTCAGTATTAACCCATCTATATATACCTGATAATTTTCTGTTATCAGATAAAATAGTTTTTTTACTTATCTCTGAATTAAGATAAGCCTTTACTGGCTCTATTATTGCTTTATTTTTCTCCATGTAACAAAACTTTTTTTAAATAAGATTAAGCCTAATGAAAATTGTTTTTTTTTTGTTTTTTTTTGTTTTGTATTTGTTTTTTTTTTGAGGCTATAAATTGAGATATTTTAAAGCAAATAATAAAACTAAAATTAAATTATTTTTTGCCAATGCATTTTTTCAAATGGGGCCTGACTATATCTTAAGCTTGCGCCAACTTACTTTTAGTCGATGTACTGCACACCATAAACTATATGGTGCTTGGCTGCGGATTACCCATTTAATTATAATTAATAATACATAAATTTTTATTTTACCATACCACGAGTCATTACCTGTGCCATAGATTATGTTACCATATCTACTTGGTTAAAATTTCTTTAGGGCTTTCCCGTCATTTTGAAAGTTTATAGCAGAAGGTTCACTTCTACTTGTAGGCTGTTATATATTTAAGATGCTTATTCTTAATCAACCTTAGCGTTATAAGTCTGATAGTTCAAAATCCATCATTACCCTTCCGAGAGCAAATATTCGCTGATAAAGTCTTCACGACCCCCCAATGTACACAAGATATGTTATCAAAATAGAAAAATTTCTATATGATAACATAAATTAAAATTTGTCCGAGATCACAATTCTGTACCTGCTATGATGTTATTTAAACCACATACTTAAATATGTTTCGCGGAAAACCAGCTATAGATAGTCAGATTTGTCTTTCACTAACTTACCGTAATTCATTGGATATCTCTACAACGATAACCCATTCGGCCTTTAGCCTGATCACGGTAAGATCACTATCCTTCGGGTCTCTAATTAGATACTAATCATTATTTAATAACTGGTTTATCTAGGCATGTAAAATATATAAAAAAAAATTAAACTAAAATGTATCTTTATAAGTTCTATATATACATTAAAACACCAAACATGTATAAACCAAAAATATAAAAAAAACACCAGTAATAAATTTATTTTAGTCTATTTGTCTGCTTGCATCTAATTAGAACTTGCTGACCCATTATACAAAAGGTACACTCTTTTTTTTGTTATTAAATCGAGCTGCTTATAAAATTATTATTTTTGTAATTTCCCTCACGGTACTTGTTCACTATCGCTTATATATTATATTTAGCCTTAGAGGAAGGTTCCCCTGTATTCAAAAAGAATCACCCTTTTTACTTTATGACTAATCTACTTTCATTCACATTACTTATAGAATCTCGGTTGATTTATTTTCCTAAAGTTACTAAGATATTTCAATTCACTTTGTTTTATGTTCAATATTTTTATTGGTTTTCTGTTGAGACCGTTTAGCCAAAGCTTAGCCAGAACCAAAGGTTAGCCAAAGCTAACAGTTCAACAATCAGTTAAAAGGACGGACCCTATACTGACTGCTCAACAGATATTACCCTAATATATAGCCCGTCCATTATATAATAATCTCTTTATATACTTATCAATACTTTAAAGTAATGAAAATTCACATTATATATCTATTATATACCATTACTAATTAAAAAAAATTAATAGAAATATCCCCTATGTTACTGAAATACATAACACATGATCATATTAATTTTTTTTTTTATTTTTTTTTTTTTACAATTTTTAATTATTTTTTTTATTAAACAATTTTTAATTATTTTTTTAAACAATTTTTTAATTATTTTTTTTTATTATTATAAATATTATTACAACTATAAAATAATTATAATATAAATAAATTTGCACATTATGTAATTCTATTATATTTAATTAAGCGTATGAATAAATTAAAGATGATGAATAGTAATGTAATCCATCTAATATAAAAGGCGTATAAATACCAAATAACACTGTAAAAATTACTAGTATTAATAATAAATAATATTCTCTTTTTACTAAATCAGGTAAATTAATAAAAAAGTAATTACTATATTGTCCTGAATAGGCTATTCTATTAAATAAAAAGATAGTAAAGGCAGCAGAAAAAACTATAGATGAACTTGCTAATAATCCAGCTAAAGATAATTTTTCAAAAGTACCAAATAAACACATAAACTCTCCAACAAAATTAAGAGTTAACGGTACACCACAATTACCTAAACATAATATAAAGAATAAAATAGAAAATAAAGGCATTATTTGGGCTATACCTGTATATACATTAATCAATCTAGTTGAAGATCTATCATATAATACACCACCTGCACAAATAAATAAACCAGATGATACAAATCCATGAGCTAAACCTAAAAGTATTCCACCTTCTATTCCTTGTATAGTATTAGAAAAGACACCTAAAAGATAAACAGCAGCATGTGAAACAGAACTATAAGCTATTAATTCTTTAATATCTATAGTTCTTAATGTACTTAAACTAGCGTAAACTATAGTTATAACACCTATAAGATATATAATAGGTGTTAAATCCATAGAAGCTTTAGGTAATATAGGTAATATTAATCTAAATATACCGTATAAACTTAACTTAAGAACTATAGCAGCTAATATTACACTACCACCTAAAGGTGACTCAACATGTGCTTTTAAAAGTCAAGTGTTTAAAAAGATTGTAGGTGTTTTTACAGCTATAGCTATAAAAATACCAATAAATAAATAAATTTGTGTCATATAATTAAAATTTGTTTTATATAATATATCAAAATCTGTTGTACCTGTTATTGATAACATAGTAAGAATTGATAATAATAAAAATAAAGAACCAAATAATGTATATAAAAATAAATAAAAGCTAGCTCTTACTCTATTTATAGATCCAAATAATCCTATTAATATAAATAAAGGAGGTAATATACTTTCAAAAAAAATATAGAATAACAAAATATCTAATACCAAAAATACAGCTAATAATAAGGTTTCTAATAATAATATTATAATTAAATATGACTTAATGTTTTCATTTATAGAATTTCAATTAGATAATAAAGATATAGGTATTATAATAGTAGTTAACAACACAAAATAGATTGACAAACCGTCTACTCCTAAATAAAAGTGAAAATAATTTATATTATGATACTCTTGAACAAATTGAAATTGATTACTAGTATAATCAAACAATATAAATATTATTAATGAAACTGTTAAATTTAAAATTGATGTAACTAATGCTATAATCTTGATGTTTTTTTTGTAATTTATTTTATTTGGTTGAATAAATATTCCTGTATATATAAGGAATATACCTATTAAAGGTATTATAAGTAAAATTAAAAGTAACATAAAAAAAATTTATAAAATAACTATATACTATTATACTTAAATATACTATAAAATATAAAAAATATCTACTTAAATATACTATAAAATATAAAAAATATCTAAAATAGATATAAATATATATACAATGTTTTTAAGTACTTTGTTACACCTTATTTACAAATAAGGTTAAAATAAATTAAAACATTATTTACCTCTATAGTTAGGTAATAAAGATTAATTTCTTTTTTTATTAATCATATTACTTAAAACATTTTTTTCAATATATTAATATGATTATTTAAAGACTTAATTATATCCTCTAATTCCTTAATAATAAAAGCTCTCTCCTGGTCAGATAAATCACCTATCGGTCCTTTAAAATTATCAAGTCACACATTTAAAATACGTTCTAAAGCTAAACAACGATCAATATTTTTAAAACTAGGAATCTCAAGTTTTAGTTCTATTAAATAATCACGAGTAAATCTACCTAGAGCTATATTATCAATAGTATAGTTACAAGGTAAACCCGGATACTTTGCAACATCACCCATAGGTAATGAATGAGGTTTTTTATCATAACCAGGATTATATGATCTAACATAATCTCGTCAATTTGAACCATCACATTCTATTAAATTCTGACGTTCAATTTCAAATAAACCACCTCAGTCTGAAAATGTGAATCGGTATGGATCAAAACCCTCTACTAAACGGGTTTTATTTACACTTATACCTATTACTGCTCCACCATATATAACAGAATGCCCATATCTTTCAGACATAACTACATTTCTAAAAAATTGATCCTGAAATGCTTTAAGAGCAATAGGATCTGATGGTTCTTTATATAATCTTAGACCTTTGCCCATATCATTTGCCATTATATCCATTACATATGATGTATGTAGAGAATTACTATGATCTATAGGATATTTCTTACCAAAATCACTAGTTGGTTTAAGACTATGTAGTAATTCAAGATTATTTTTATAAACATCTGGATAAGTATATGAAGGTATCGGTATACCCACTCAATTTAAAAACCATTGTCTCTCATCTCCCTTAACATATGGTTGATGGTACTTACTAACAAAACCTACATCTCCTCTAAAACGAAAATAATTATACACATTTCGATGTACTGTATTTAAATTAGATTGTGTATTAGAGTTAGGTTGACTCAATTCTACAGCTTGACTCGATTGTCCAGCTTGACTAGTTTGAGTTGACGATACAGATTGAATATTTTGAGTTAATGATCTAGATTGACCAAAAGCACTAGAATAAGGTAAACGAGGATTACCTGAAATCATTTCACTTACTGTTCGTCCGTCATTATTTACTTGATTATTTGTCTTTCTACCTATACTTATATTTTGATTACCTTCATTACCTTGAACATCTTTATTACCCTCAGCTCTATGATTATTACCCATATCAATTGAAATTTTATTTCCTGAAACTTTAGGTTTTTTATTAGATCTATTATTATTATACTTTTCACTTGGGCTTTCAGTTCGTGGACGTTTATTATTATTATCCATATAAAATATATTACTAGATTTATCATTGTTTATAGAGATAGTGTCATTAGGTAAATTTTCGCCACCTATAGTCTGATGATTATAAGATAGTTGTTTAAATAAAGCAATAATATCTTTAAGTTTAAATGATAATATTTTATTAACATCTATACCTGAATTAAGGGATATACCAAATAATCCATAAGAAAAAAGATCAAAAAATATGATTATTGATTTACCTATATCTGTATTATTAATCTTATAATTAATATAGATATATAGGATTCATATTAGAATTGATTTACAAAAATTTTTTTTTAAATTACATTTTATTTTATCTACATTACCTTTAAAACTTCTATTTTTAATATAATTACTTAATATCGTAAATACAATACACATTATGATAGCGTTAATAAAAAAAAATATTGAAGTTATAATTATACTTGTTATATCAAATAAATTAACAAATAACAACGCATAAAGCTCTATATTATATAAGGATAGTGTGTATTTTTCTATATTATATAATAATCACATTGTAATAAATGTAGCGCTAATACATATAAGATCTTTTAGGGAAAAAATTTTAAATAAAATAAATATAACTAAAAATACAAATACTATAAAAATAATAACTACAAAATTATTTAACCTAAGATTTAAGATAAGATTTAAAAATAAATCATTTAAATTACGAACAACACTAAAAAGATAAATCATGAAAGAAAGTTTCTAATATTAACTATATACTATTATACTTAAATATACTATAAAATATAAAAAATATCTAAAATAGATATAAATATATATATACAATGTTTTTAAGTAATTTGTTACACCTTATTTACAAACAAGGTTAAAATAAATTATTTAAAACATTATCAATTTTGTTTTTTAATTTATTATTTATTATGGGCCCCCTCTTTTCTACTCGCCCCTAAATGTGACTAACAGCCGTTATTTTATAGCCTCCAGTATAAATTTATTTAATATTATTATTATAATTAGTAATAAAATAAACTAATATATAAGTAAAATAATTAAATATAAATATTACAAAAAATTTTTTTTGTAATTTATTTTGTTTGGTTGAATAAACATTCCTGTATATATAATAAACATTCCTATTAAGGATATTATAAGTAAAATTAAAAGTAACATAAAAAAAATTTTATAAAATTACTATATACTATTATACTTAAATATACTATAAAATATAAAAAATATCTAAAATAGATATAAATATATATATATACAGTGTTTTCTAACACTTTCCTACATCTTACATACAAATAAGGTTAAAATAAATTATTTAAAACATTATTTACCACTATAATTAGGTAATAAAGATTAATTTATTTATTTTATTTATTTTATTTATTTTTTAACCCTATGACCTAAACATTTTAAAAACTACTTGTATCATAGGTTGCAAAACTACTTTTCAAAACTTCAATGTGATTATTTAAAGCTTTACTTATATTATAGAATTCATTAGTAATAATAAGTCTCTCATCATCAGATATACCACCTAACGATATATTATTAAAATCATTATGTCACGCCTTTACACAACGTTCTAATGCTATACAACGATCAATGCTCAAAAAATTAGGAATATCATTTTTTAGTTCTATTAAATAATTGTAAGTAAATCTACCTTCAACTATATTATCAAGAGTATGGTTACAAGGTAAACCCGGAAGCATTGCAACATAATCCACCTGTACCAGATGAGGTTTATTATCAAAGCCAGGGTTATATGAATCAAGATAATCATTTCAATTATTGACATCACATTCTATTACATAGTTTCGTTCAATTTCAAATAAACCACCATAATATGTAAATGACTTGTGGTTTGGATCAAAACCCTGCATTATACGTGTTTTATAAAGACCTTGTTCTTCTACTAATCCACTATATATAATAGAATGCCCAATTTTTTTAACCATAAGATTAAATTCAGCTTGTTGAGCACAAAGTTTATCAAAAAAAATAGGATTAAATGGTACCTTAAATAATGTTAGACCTTTTTTCACAGCATTTATTTTAAGATCTCCCTTATATTCTATAAATCCTAGACCATAACTAAGATATCTTATAGAACTACCCGATTTAAGATCTTTTCCTTCAGGACCTTCTAGAAATATACGATTTTTTTCAAAAACTGAATTTACAACTTGACTAGGTTCAGTCGATACTCCAGCTTGAATAAAGCTACCTGTATTATAATCCGTTATATCATTATTAGGTACATGTTGAGGTACAAAATTAGTCTCTTTATAAACCGTTATATCATTATCAGGTACATGTGGAGGTACAAAACTAGTCCCTGGATAAACCGTTATATCATTATCAGGTACATGTGGAGGTGCCATATTAGTCCCTAGATATGACGGTAGCATACTAGGCATGTATGGAGGTGCGAGATTAGTATCTTGAAATGACGGTAGAATATCGGGCGTATATGGAGGCATAAATGAAGCTACAACATTAGTTTCTTGAAATGACGGTAGAATATTGGGCGCATATGGAGGCATAAATGAAGATACAACATTAGTTTCTTGAGATGACGGTAGATTATTAGGCATATATGGAGCTACAGCATTAGTCCCTTGAGATGGAGCTACAGCATTAGTTCCTTGATATGGCGGTAGATTATTAGGTCTATATGTAGGTCTAAATTGAGCTACAGTATCGCTACTTTGAGGTAGCGCTGGATTATTAGGTATAAATGAAGATCTAAATTGAGCTACAGTATCGCTACTTTGAGGTAGCGCTGGATTATTAGGTATAAATGGATGTCTAAATTGAGCTACAGTATCGCTACTTTGAGGTTGCGCTGGATTATTAGGTATAAATGGAGGTCTATATGTATATCCACTACTACTACTTTGATCTAGCGGTGGATTATTACTCATTTGAGATGGCGATACAGACCTTATTACTTTAAATCATTGATCCGGAAACCCCATAACCTTTTGTCTTTCAAACTCATTAGTTAACATTACAGGTTGAGATAAATTTTTAGATCCTGGTTGAGTATTATTTAATGATTGATTAGGTAGACTCGATGGTACAGCTTGACTACTTTGAGTTGACGATCCAGGTTGAATATTTGTGTTTCTAACTATACTTCTATTTTTATTACCTTCATTACCTTGAACATCTTTACTACCCTCACCTCTATTATTATTACCCATATCAATTGAACTTTTATTTCCTGAAGTTTTAGATTTTTTATTAGGTTTATAAGAATTATCATTTTCACTTTGACCTACTGGACGTTTACCTTTATTATCCATATTAAATATATTACTATATTTATCATTGTTTATAGAGATAGTGTCATTAGGTAAATTTTCGCCACCTATAGTCTGATGATTATAAGATAGTTGTTTAAATAAATCAATAATATCTTTAAGTTTAAATGATAATATTTTATTAACATCTATACCTGAATTAAGGGATATACCGAATAATCCATAACTAAAAAGATCAAAAAATATTAATATAGGTTCACCTATATTTGTAGTTTTAATCATATAATTAAGAGACATGTAAAGGATTAAATATAAAATAATTTTATAAAAGTTTTTTTTTAAAGCACATTTTATTTTATCTACATTACCTTTAAAACTTCTATTTTCAATATAATTCCTTAACGTAGTACCTACAATACACATTATGTTAAAGTTAATAGAAAAAATTATTGAAGTTATAATTATACTTGTTATATCAAATAAATTAACAAATAACAACGAAGAAAGCTCTATATTATATAAGGATAGTGTGTATTTTTCTATAATAAATAATAATCACATTGTAATTAATGTAGCGCTAATACATATAAGATCTTTTAGGAAAAAAATTTTAAATAAAATAAATATTACCAAAAATACAAATACTATAGAAATAAAAATCAAAAAATTATTTATGTTAAGATTTAAAAATAAATCTCTTAAATTAACAACTATATTAGTCATGTTTATCATTTTCTTTTTAACAGTTAAGTTTTATTGATAGTATTATATTAGATACTATATTAGTGAAGTAAAAGACCGTCTCTTATATAAGAGCAAGATAATACAACGAAAACCTGAGCTTGTATAAAAGCTATACCAAATTCTAATCCACTAAATGCTATAATAAACATTAAAGGTAATAAAGCTAAAAAGAAGAATATTATACCAGAAGTCATTATATTGTAAGTAAATCCACTTAGTATATTTAATAACATGTGACCAGATAGTATGTTTGCGGCTAATCTTAAACCTAAAGAAACGTTACGGGCTAAATATGAAATAAACTCTATTAAGACTAATAAGGGTAATAACCCTAAAGGACACCCTGCAGGTACAAATAAAGAAAAGAATTTTAACCCGTGTTTATTAAAACCTAATATAGTTGCACCTAATACTATAGTAAAACTTAAAGAAAATGTTAATATAAAATGTGAAGTTGAAGCAAAACTATAGGGTATCATACCTATTAAATTATTTACTAATATAAATATAAATAATACATACATAAAAGGAAAATAACTTTGTCCTTTTTTTGAATCTATTTGATTTATTACAATACTGTGTATTGTAGCATATAAAGTTTCTTGAAAAATTGATCATTTATTAGATAATACTTTATTGTAATTAGTAGACAATAAATTAAAAAATAGAACAATAGCTCCAGCTATACTAAGATATAAACCTATATTAGTAATAGCTATATTTATATCATTAAAAATAGATAACTGTAGATTTAATAAATTTCTTATTTCGAATTGATCTAATGGACTACTTGCAAAAAATAAATTATTATAGTTAAT